TCGGATTGAGCGGTTCCCTCGCGTGAGGATAGTCGCCATTAACAGTCACCGACTCCCCCCCGCGAGAGGGTCCGCTGGTTCCGTGAAGGGGCGCCGGGTCCGTCGCAAACGAATGATCACAACGCTTCGACTTAATCATCCCATTCCACTGTTCCCGGGCAAACAGAATGGTTGTTTCGTTTAGTCGTGACACAACGTAATACATATTTCACTCATACGGCCATCCGTTTATACAGAGCCTGTACTCCGGGCACACGCAACCGATCCGTGCTAGATTCCGGGGATACAGTTCGATCCGACCCCCAAAGGGGATTAACCTCCGGCTTCACCCCCCGAAGAGGGCGTAACAATCGCGGAATCGTCACTAGCCGGCATAGGGGGGGCGGTCACAAACGCCCGTATCGTCACATTGATCCTCGACGGAGTAAGAGGGGTGTACCCGGAAGGATCATCACCGTGGAATACGACCCCAATCGTAGTGCGTACATAAGTCCCGTGCATCATGGGGACGGCGATAAGGGTTATATCTCGCATCCCGAGGGGATCCGGGTCGGAGATGCTATTCCGACCGGTCCGGGCGGCCCTACCACAGTAGGAAATGCCCCACCTCCGAGTGCGGCTCGAATTAATAATTCACGTCGCCGGAAATGACCGATTGGGTTCGGAGCGTAACCCATAAATCCATCACTCATCCAATCAATTGCTCTTCAATGGGTCACCACGACCTCGTAAGGAGATGACTGAAGGGGGACGGTAGCGGGTTATGAGGCTACGCATTATTTGTTATTGGCCTGAGGGACAAGACAATACGGAGGAGACCGTACCGCCCGAAGCACGTACGAAAGGCTGGGATTTGTTCCCCGACACCCGGGCAAATTATTCACATTCGATTCGGCGGTCAAAGGCAATTCCGGAGCTGGACAACGGCAGCAGTACGTGCTTACGGAGATACAATCGTGAGGTATGCCCCCTAAGCCGTCCGATACGTAGGAATATACGAACGCAATTGACTGAAGTCACTCATTCTGATGCCATTCTACACACGGGCCGGATGATGCCATGGTGGACCAAACGGGTGTGACGGGCGAATAAGATGATTCGGCACCCCATTGATTGAGTGAATTAGCCAGATTCATTTCATTGCCCGAATGGGTAGGATTTCATGCATCTACGGAGCTGTATGCCCTGAGAGGGGCTCGTGCGGTTCGGGAAGGGATCCCCTAGTCCACTTCGACCCATATGCCTTTGGGCACAGTGATGCATGGCATCGAGGTGGCACCTGGGAAGGGGGGCCAATCAGCCAGAGCGGCAGGTGCTTCGGCAAAGCCAGTCGCAAAGGAAGGTCAATCGGCTACATCGAGATCGCCACCCGGAGAGGTTCGTTCAATACCCCAAAACCGTCCAGCAGTCGTGGGGCAGGCGGGCAATGTCGATTCCAAGAATAGAGCTTCGGGTAAAGCTGGATCCAAGCGTTGGCCCGGCAGTAGGCCCCGAGTCCGGGGGGTGGTTATGAACCCAGTGGATCATCCACACGGGGGCGGTGAGGGCAGAGCTCCGGTCGGTAGGAAAAAGCCTTTGACCCCATGGGGTCGCGCTGCGCTCGGTAGGAGGAGCCGTAGGACGGACCGATATAGCGATAATGATATTCTCCGTCGCCGTAGAACTAGCCGAGAAAGAAGATGAGCGAGGGGTGGTTCGAAACGGCGCGTTCACAAAGAAAAGGTCCTCTTGTAGCCGATCGCTTGCCGGGGGAAATAGAGAGCCTGAGCGCGAGGGGAGGAGGTGGGGTTGTGGTCACTTGGTCCCGTGCATCCGCCATTGTGCCCACCACGATTGGTCATACAGTCGCTGCTCACAATGGGCGAGAACACTTACCCATTTATGTGGCAGACCGTATGGTGGGTCACAGACCGGGGGAATTTGCGCCCACTCGAACCTTTCGGGGGCACGCGGGGAGTGATAAAAAATATCGTCGCTAATCCTTCCTGTAAGGAGGTCACGTGTCATGAGGAATGAGGGCTGGTCGCCGAGTCCTGAGGTTCGAGCCCCGGCCAAGCATATCAGTATTTCTGCTGGTAAGACACGCAGGGCGGTTGATCAAACTCGTTATCGTCCGCATGAACAAGCACCCACGATACCGGAATTTACGCCCTATCGAGCATGTGATCCCGTTCCACGATTAATTCCATCAGCTGCAGCGAATGCTAGTCGATTGGGCCTTCGCAAAGCTGAACCATTCGTAGGCGGTGCTGAAGCGGGTATGGGAACCTCTTCTCAGAGGCTCAGGCCTAGGGCCCAGGGACGGGCTTATCCGATGCGTAAGCATACCTGCCACGCAACTCTCGTAGTAAGACAAGGAAGGGCGTAGCAAAGACGTAGTATTGGGACGATACGGCGTTAGTAGATCGGGGAGGAAGCGCACGGGACGGAAGACCAATCCACCCGGTTCCCGACTTGGCATAGCCAAAAATCATCATCCTAATTGGCCCGCACGACCGAGGATCTATTCTCAGTACGTTAATGAGGATAAACAAGTACGTGATTGCACTGACGCTTACGTGCACGGGCAGCGTAACCCCGCTTCCGGGGGGAATAGTGAGGGTATTGAACGTGTCGTAATGAGGCGAAAAACCGACTTGCCCTCGGTAGAAACACACGCGGGACCTCCAGCCGTACTGATGAGGAGCCACGGTCGGGGGATCGAGCAATCAAGGATGAATGTGCAACAAAACCCGTACCCGTCGGATAGCCGGATCGGGAGAGTTCATATAGCTTTGGCTGAAATCTCGGGACCTTACGGAGAACCAAATACACCCGCGAAATATATGGCCTCACAACCTGGGAACCGAGTCGCATTCAGAAGAACCACGAAAAAAGCCACTGAGCCCGCGAGGAAGAGTGGCCGGAAGGGCATTAAAACACAGATTGCAGGACGTCCAAATGGAGCCGAGATTGCTCGTGTCGAATGGGCCAGGGAAGGCAGGGTCCCTCCGCAAACCTCACGGGCCCTCATTGATTATCGTTACTATCCAGCCCAAACTGTTTACGGAGTATCGGGAACAAAAGTCCGGATTTTGAGGGAGGATGGGTGAGAACGCGGAACCTTCTACTTCGATCCATGAACAACGTCATTCCTAATGAAGTATCTATCGGAAGGTATTGAGTCGCTCTTCATGGGTGATATAAACAACCTTCATCCTGGGGTAGGGAGATACAGTGTAGACCCGGGTGGGACACAGAATTGGAATCTCTTCGCAGAACATCGTCTTACAAAAAGAGCCACGCTTAGCGCGCGAGTCGTTTCAATCGAAGCCCTTTGGGCCAGTGAGGAGGGGCCGGAGATTCGATGATGCCGGAAGCCAACTCACTGCCTCGTACCGCCGTGATCCTATCAAACCAACCATGATTTCATCCTGGCTGGGAAGGCTCTTCCTCCAACAGAAAATCAATTTCGATTCGTGAAGCGAAGGGTCGCTTTTTTGCTAATGACGAAAGCGGAATCATCGAGTATCCCATAACGTATGGTTGCTGAGGGAGGAATGACCTCTCGAGAAGCAGCGCAATCAAGCATGGAATTGATCGGTGGTGTACCGAGGGATTCCGAAAAGAAGCCTTGAGCCGACGAGTACCTGGGGGGCTGGCTCCATCGAACGGGAAAGGGAACGGATGGAAGGCCCCGCTGCAGAGAAACGGCCCGACCGGAAGCCGGCCCGGGAAGGTAGCTGTGGGAACGACGGGACTCGCGGGCGGAGGTGAAATACCAGCCTATCGAACGGGATGGCGAAACGAAGCGCGAGGACACATTTTCGGAACGAGCGGGGGCAACAGGGTCGGCATTTCCATTAGGGGTCTACAAAGAGCGCACGTTCGCCCGCGAAGTCAGTCTTGCCTGCTTCTTATCAATCCTGTCGTAGTTATTGCAGGTCCAAGGACACAGTGTCTCCCGAGGTGCAAATAGATATTGAAACGGATTGAAATCCCTCCCCTTTCGCCATTCAATTCCGGTTCACGCATCTTTGTTGAGTTGGTATAATACCAATAGATTTCTTTCCCGAGTACCAAGTATCATTCTACGCAGCATCTTATCATTCACGAGGAGCCGGATGAGGCTAAACCCCCGTGTCCGATTCCGAAGCAGAGACGGAGCATCGAGTCACCGACCATGACCCGGAAAGAACCAGGTTTCGTAAGCAGCATCGCGGGAGGATGAAAGGAATATCTACCCGCGGTAATCGTATCTGTTTCGGCAGGTTTGGCCTTCAGGCGCTCGAGCCCGCCTGGATAACCTCCAGGCAGATAGAAGCTGGGCGACGCGCGATCACTCGTCACGCCCGCCGCGGCGGAAAGGTGTGGATACGTTTATTCCCCGACAAACCTATCACCGCGAGACCCGCGGAAACACGTATGGGTTCTGGAAAAGGGTCCACGGAATATCGGGTATCCGTCGCCAAACCGGGCAGAGCACTTCATGAGACAGGCGGAGTATCAGAATCCATTGCCGGAGCGGCTATGGGAGTCGCTGCATACAAGACGCCCATACGGACCCGCCTTATAACCGTACCTGCTGAGATGCGGAACGAGCGTTCCCCGGAACAACTATCCGACTGACCGATCGACGGGTAAAGCTCCACGAATCAAGTACCGGTATGGTCAAGTCATACGGATAGGGTGAGCATTATTGGGTGGGCATATCCAACACCAGCACATCCCGGCTCTCGAGAGAAACAGGGCTGAGGCGAATCCCAGGCCACTGGGGGCAGGTACGATCCTTGACAGAGAAAACGATTCGGCCCCAAACTTATTCGAACGCGGCGGACAATAGTGGAGCTAGGAAATCGATGTGTGCTCGAGCTCCAGGAGCTAGTAACCGCGGATACGCGGGTGTTGGTGACACGGTTATAGCCGTGGCCAAAGAAGCAGCACCAAATATGCCTCCCAGGAAGTCAGAGGTAGTTAGGGCCGTGATCGCGCGTACCCGCAAGGGCCTGAACCGTGATAATGGGGCGGCAGTACGATCCGACGACAACGCAGCGGTCGCCATCGATAGGGATGGAAGCCCCAAGGGAACTCGGGTCTTTGGCCCGGTCGCCCGGGAATCAAGGGAATGTCATTTTGCCAAAACAGTTCCGTCGGCTCCTGAGGTATTACGAATAATGAGGGGTGAATCGTATCATGCTGCGGCAGGGCCAGAGTCGTTCATGTTATACTCTTCATTATTCATTCCGGAATCCGCTGAGCGAGAGCCATCGCTGCCCTCGCAACGGGGGTATCTTGCCGAATATCCATCCCCTCGGGCGGGCTTCAACCCGCGGAACCGTGGGTTTCGTTGAGGCACGAAGAACCGTCTTGGGTGGAATCAGGAACGACACCACGATCCAATCAGTAGTTCTGTCGGCCTCAATCGCCCTCGGATTCTACAGGCGGCTGATCAAAAAAGGGCGACAAACAAAGATTCGTGTTTCATGCCCAGCGAGCGGGTACTACATATAAGGCGGATCCGAGTAACGACATGAACATGTCTATCTATACCACCGGAATCAATCCCCCATGGGCAACGACGCCATTGACGATGCGACAACCGCTCCTAGGAACGCCGGCTCGAGCTCGAGGGGGGCGGAGACGGTTCGAGTATCATCAACTGATATCACTATCAGCACCGGAAGAGTCCTCGTGGAGGAAGGTTTCTCGGGCAACCCCAGAGAGCACCGACAAGGCACGAACCGTTTCCCGGTTTCGACTTCGAAATATCAGGGGAGAACGAGGAAAGCACGCATAACCACTCGTAGGCGTGTAAGCAAGCCCGGCTTAAGGATATACCCCGGTTATAAAGATATACCAGAAGTACCGGGTGGAATAGGAACGGCAACTCCTCCAACTCCCGGCGGAACTACGACGGATCGGGAAGCTCGGCAGAAGCGGATCGGGGGAGAGGCGCCGCGTCACGTGTGGCGATTGATACCCATAATATTCGTTCAGGTAAGCAAATACTCCTTATGAACGAAGAAAACTGACGCCGCTATCAACATGGGTGCGGATTCGTCTAATTCCTTCTCGACGAGTTCGGCCAAACAAAATGAAGAGAGGAGTGAGTAGTAGTAATAGTAGTAGTTCTTGAATCATCCCTAAATACGCCTCTTGTCTGGATGGGCGTGTCAGGCAGGTTCCGACGTCATGACGAGCACCAAGAGCAGCGAAAGCGGACTCGAGCCCTCCCTGTTTTCCACGGTTCGAGGCACGTTTTTGTGCAATCAGTCTCAACATCCCAAACCAACAACTTATGGGCATATTCGATGCCCGAGGAATGAAACCGAACCTGACCAACGAGCAGACAGTAACGAGCAACATCCTTCTCTAGAGGGTCCACCCGGAGCGGAGTCAATATCGTCTCAGCAAACAAAAGATTCTTCCAACTAGTAAGTGACCGTCTATAAGAAAGAAGGACTACAGACATGAAAATCCGTGCTTCCGTTCGCAAGACCCGTGACAACCGTCGACCGATCCGTAGGCGAACCTTGGCAGTTCGCCCCGCTGATCCGAAGCATAAGCGGAGGCAGCAACGCCGTTTTCACGGGGAAGAACCGATTATTGTTGCTCCCCATAGCAATCACTCCAGCACCCGAATGAATACGAGCAAGGGAGAGAAATCAATCACGAAAAGGATTGGTGGTACGCGCGGGAGTAAACGTAGAAGGATACCCAAGGGAGTTACCCACACTCGGGCAAGTCTGAATAATACCATTATCACCGTCGCGGATGCAAGAGGACAAGTGGTCCCCCGGTTCCCCGCTGGTGCCAGCGGATTCAGGGGTGCCAGAAAGGGTACAGCATTCGCTGCTCAGACTGCAGCGGAGAATGCTATTCGTGCGTTGATTGATCAGGGTGTCAAACGGGCCGAAGTTGTGATAACCGGTCCGGGCCCGGGACGAGATACAGCATTGAGAGCCATTCGCGGAGGCGGTGTAGTGTTAGGTTGTGCGCGCGACATAACCCCAATGCCCCACAATGGATGTAGACCCCCTAAGAAGAGATGCGTACAGATCCAATCGTGAATGGTGATGACACGGACGAGACACAGCTACCCGTGGGACCCGCGTACCGGAGGTGCATCGAACCCACCAAAGTCGACAATGAGCGTCCCTGTCATAGTCGTTCTATTATACCCCCACCCAGGATCGGTCAAGCCAGTACCCTCGGGATCGCTATGCGCAGAGCACCGCCTGGAGAATCGGAAGGAGCGTGCACAACCTCCGCGGGATCCCCGGAGAGAATAAACCATGAGTATCCCGCGATTGCGGGTGTCCGGGAATCGGTACATGAGACTTCGATGAATCTGAAAGAAATCGCGCTTGCAGCTGCTCATCCTTCCGCGGCACAAGAGGCACATATCCCTATTGTTGGGCCCGGGAAGGTAGCTGCCCGAGACACTGTACCACCACCCTCCATTGGAATAATTTATCCCGCACAGCATGCAGCTACCGTCACAAGAAAGATTCGTTCCAGTACTGGATCGAGGGTTGAGGGGGGTTGTGGCTATCGTAGACGAAATATGGTGGAGTACCAAAAGGGAAGCCCTCCGCCGGATGCCGTATCCATGCCCATACGAAACGCGAATTATAGTATCCACCGTCTCGGGAGCCACGGTGGGGGGATTATGAAAGAGATGCCTCCGCCCGAGGCACGGACCGATGGAAGTCCCACCCCAGGAGAGGCTTCATCAGTCGCCTCTCGAGACTCAGCGAACCTTTTCTTCTTCAGCCCTTTTCATCGCAGTAGTCTCAACGCAAGTACCCATGGAAGAAGAAGAAGAAGAAGAAGAAGAAAGTATGCATGAGCGGATTCAAGCGACTTACTGTACTTTACTTTCAAAGCATCGAATATTCGATGGCGAGACGGATGAAGAACGTTACACCGTATTACCATGTTGTTCATCGGACCTCCTTCCTCTTGCTCAATTCTTCAGCGATCTTGGGCGGTTAGAAAACAGAATATATCGGATATGATGCACATGATTTGTGGACCAACTGACGACTGTGCTAGAGCGGAAGTGATGTCTCCGGTAAGACTTATTCTCGTGGGGTACGACACGAATGATCATCCGACGAGCAGATCAATTTCCATGGGGGGTGGGCAAGAGAAATGGGTTCGATGGGCAGTCACGTGTATGTGGATCGGAGCCTCCTCACTGGGCACGATCCGGCGCATAGAAGTGTCAGATAGATCGCAAGATGAGTGACACTCAGTTCGCCCCCCCCCTTTTGACGGGCGTAACTACTTTACTTCCTTGATCGGCGATTATTGATATTCCCCCGTATCGTCATCACGGGTAATGAAACGTACAGAGCTTGCGAGTACCCTCGGGCTATGGATTTCGGTTCACGGGGAGTAGGATAGGAATTGATATTAATGATGAATTTCGGGTCGGACCTAGAGTCGGGGATTGGTCGATAGGTGAGGCTGCCCCGATACCCAACCGAGGAGCTACCGCAGTACCAATTAGAGAAACTGTTGTAGCTACTGGGCGCCGGGACGGATTCTGAGATCTATTCACGTTTTCCAAGAAAGGTACTATCAATGGTCCCACGGGTACTGCAGCCATAGGAGGAACTCCCGATGATTTATTAGGCACTGTACGGGGTGTTTGGGGTACCGGAGGGGGATGCCGTTCGGGCAGTGTTTCCGAGGGAGTTGCAAATGGATTCGCGGGTTCCCCGATCATGGATGGCTCCAGGACCGCCGAGCCCGTAATGCATGCGATGGTACCCGAGATGACTACTGGGGAAGTATGTGAGGGATCGTTAGGCCGAGCGGGTTCTCCGTGATGATTGTGCCCCATGCCTTTGGCCGGTCTAGCCCTTGGTACAGGATCACTCGAGTCAGGTTTCTTTGTTATTGGGATGGGCAGATGCTTTTTGATCCGTCTGTCTCTTCCCCCGTGGGATCGGGCGTGAGATATTTTGCTCGTCCGGCTCAAGCAAGAGCTGGAATGACGCCGGGAGACAAGCAAGAAAGAATAATCCCCAATGTTCCTTTCCATCTACGAAGAACCCGGTGCCGGAACCTCCCTCATCCGTAGTCAAATGCTCATGATCCGAGTGGGCTTTGAGAACCGGGCGTATCGCTTTGTGGACAGTCTTCTCTCCCAAAAGTCGCTGAAACGGACGTAATTGGTCTTCACTCGTTCGTATTCCGGCCCAACTGTTTCCTCGGATCCGTCTCTCACTCCGGATACCAGCAGTTCAGAGGTGCATTGGGAGTGGATACATCTCATTGTTGAGTCAACGCCTTGACCATCGGGATTGTACACTCTAGCCGGATCTAGCGGAGCCTAGATAATTCGATCGTGGAGACGACTCTCTTTTTCAACAAGCCAACAAGATTCTTGCCCCGAGTTTCCACTCCCTTCTGGGGGGGATAAGAGCGGGATCGGGGTGGAAACGCGTCTCCAGATTCGAATGTCAATGCGACGGATTTGTTTGATGGAGTATCCGTAAAGCCGATTTAAGGGTTCGGGTCACACGCTCCCGTAATCCATCCTCCATCCATGGAGGATCTATTGCCGAGCATTTCTCGCCGGGTCCAAACAAAAGACTTCGAGACGACAGATCTTTTCCTTCTCCATGGGCTATTCGTTGCTCGGGGGAAGTCTCTACGGCTGTGAACAATCATCGCGGGAGGTCTTGCGGAGTATTGAATCTGATATTGATGATCGTCGCGTTATGGCCGCTCGTGAAGGACCTGGGATACCTTGCTTACGAATTGTCGGAGAGTGCATTGGCATGAACGCGGCGGTGAGGGGAGGTGATGCAGAGGTGTGTGAACTGTGAAAACGGGTCGATGTGGATTGACCTACACTGACACTCCCGCGTGGCGACTCGACCGAAGGAGATCCTATGAAAGGGATGGCTTCGGGTACACCGGTCACTATTTTGACGGCCCGATGACCGATTTGATCCCGAGGTGAGGGATAGCCGGTCACACCAGGGGATACGGTTGGTGCAGCCGGAACCACGCCTGTGACCCAGGTTGATTCACGGGGTTTCTTAGATCCGCCCGTGGGATAAACGCGGGGTGCGTGCGGAATCATCGTCGAAACCATCGTACTTGCCGGCCGTCGATGAACTGATCGGACCAACCAACCAAAGTTGACTTCAGTCATCATGTATCGAACGGGGCCAAGAGCTTCTGTGGCGGTCGGACGATGATGAGGGGTCGTGGCGGAACCAGTGGCTACTTGTACTGAGGGACGGGTCAGAGTAATTCCCCCCAAACGGTGGGGTGTGTTGACGTGAGGCGGGACGTGTTTGCTAGTAGTATCATCCGCAATCGCCTGAATTTCCGGACGCTCCTCAGACCGATCGTATACTCTATCGAGATGGGTGCACCAACTCTCGGCGACCCCCTCCTGGGGCCGTGCATGGTAATTTCCCTTCATACGGCTTGAGCGGATATGCGGGATATGCCCACAGCCGTTGGATGGCGAACGCACTTTCGGAATACAAATGAGTTTTTTTGATATTTGTGCGGGATTTGACAGTAGTGCATCCTTCGCTTCTGACAACAATGCTGAAACCCGCCCTATCTCCGGGTTGGCCTTCGAAGGATCACTGGCTCCTTGGACAATCTTATCCCTTCTTACCGCGAACGTGCCTATCCATGGGCGCTCGCTGGGTAGGGATTCTCCCGTGAACGACCCGGTGGATATTCAGCCTCGGGTCTCTACTATACTCCGGTGGGCCCTCTCCAGTGGAGGCGCGGTGGGTAATAAGCTTCTACGGTGTCGCCGACTCGATCAAATATGCTAGGCCTCGGGTCGGGCATGAATATGGTGATTGCGAGTTGCCCGCCAATAAACACATTCCTTCCTTTATCGGGGAGATGACTGCTACTGGGCCACGAGGCTGTTGTGATGGATATGCAATTGGCCGTGGTTTCGATCCCCTCGTCGTGATTTCGTTGGATGCTGATTCGAGAGACCTTGCGCTCCGGTAACAGCTGTTTCTGTGATTGATGCCCGGCAGGGCAGTATCACCCAACTGCGGGTGACGAATGACCTCGTACCATCAATGGTTGTAGACAAGCCGCACGCCCGTATTCCGAATATCCTGTCGTGGGAGAGTCGCGCGATTGAGCTGCCCGCACCTCGTTGGACTGAGCTGAGGAATGGACCAACATACCTCATGTACCCCAATCATTCGTTCCGCGGCGATTCTCTATCCTCTAAAATCTTTCGCGAGGGAAAGGGAAGATGATCCCTTTCGGATATATCGCTTGTCACCAACTCACGGGGACTCCATCCGCCGGAACGGGGGGATTATGGGTTTCCGAAATAATGGCTGAGGGGACCGCGGGTAGCGCCATCGCGACACCCATGACGGGTGTGGTTCCCCACCCGGGAGCCGCTCTGCCGTGCTCCGAATTCGGGGGTTTCAATAAATTTCCCACACCAGTCCGTCTCGGCTCGATCCTGGGATTGGTTTGACTATTGGTCCGTGTGGCCGTGAAACTCATTACATCTGTCGGGACTTATTAGCTTTGTGTACTATCATGCTGAGACTGGGAACGAATCATTTTGGGACTACCTGACAACGGAAACTGCAATTCCGGTCGCCACCTCCATACCTCGCTCACCCGTGAGCTCCACCGGTCACGCTCTGTACACCGCCTTCGGGCAACCACCCTCTGAAGAACCTAGAGATCCTTCCGGGGAGCATGGAGATTAGTAGGTAGTAAGCCTGTTGTTTGAATGACCTTCCCGCCCGTGGGCTGGGGGAGGGTGGTCATTTGTGACCGTTGTTACCAGCCCAACAGTTATTTACCGCTCTGGATCCTAGGCGGGTCCCGGAGGGAGATAGCGAGGGGGATTATTCCCAAAGTACTCACCGGCAGGGATGTATGGACCGATGCTTCCGTGGGCCCTATTATTGTGTACAGTAGTATGGGATAGCTATTCTCGCGCTATCCGGAGAAACAGCATCGTAGTACATACTACCTACGTAGGTAGTTGGAATAGCTTTCGCACTCGGGTACCGACATACCTATATCGTCGCTCGCAGGACGTCGGCAAGGGAGATGTTTCACGGTTGCCGTCGGCCTCGGATTGATATCGTAATACCGCTTGTCTCTTCGTAGTTGGGTCCCCTGATTTCTGGGACGTTCCAAGTTCAGCTTGAGCATCTAGATCGGGATCAGTACCGGCAAAAACATCTCTGAACAGGGTCCTGGCACCGTGCCGGATGTGTCCGGAAGAGAAAAGGAGGGCGAATGTAGCGTGACCAGGAGTGGACCGACCTCTCGGGCTGCTACGAGGAACACCGTCAGGCTTTGAGGTAGCGCGGTCAGATTCGGGAATCTCGCCTGATTGAGCACGTCTGGCATGTTTCTTTGCCGTGGCGGGATCACTGAAGCTAACTCCGTCGGGTTCACCGCCATAAAACTCGACGGTTACACCTACTTGTTCAGCACTGTACTTGGATTCTGCCCTCCTGGAGGGAACATCGGCTCTCGCAATTCCTTCCTCATCCACCGAAACCACGGGGGATGTTTCAAGGGAGGTGGGCATACGACGTGCAAAGGGCTCGTGTCCTTCCTTGTCCCTAAGGACGGCGTGACCCGACCGACCAACAGCTATTCCGTCTCCACTGTCCATCGCGCCCGCTCTGGATGATCCCCCCTTAGCCGGATTACTGCCAATGTAATCATGAGAAGCTGATTTCTCTGGGATCTTGGACCAAGCCTCTGGCAACCCAGTATTCCCAGCCCGGGCGGATCGAATCCTTCGATCTGTTTCCTGCTGATAGAATCCCTGGTCCCACTGGTAACGAGTAGGGCCAAATGGTTCCACTGGAGTGGTCGCGGAGCCATACCACATGGTTCCAGCAACAATGGGGGCTGCGGGAGGCACGGCGGCGATACTGCTGGGTGAAACGGTTTCCACATTACCCATGCGTAATAATTTGTGTGATCGTTGAGGGGGACGAGCACTGGGGTGAAATGGACCGGCCAATATACCCGAAATACCAGCCGCGATGTGATGGGAAGCTATCCCTCCAGGCACGAAAGGATCGAAACCCGCAGCTCCCCATGCCGGAGCTACGGGTTCTACCCGCCCAGTCAGCCCATAGGGATCAGACACCCATATTCCAGGACCGAGCAAACCCGTGACGTGAAATGCTCCAAATCCGAAACAGAGTACTCCAGAGAGGGGTGGATGAACCCCGGAAATCTTAGGCGAATCCGGAGCAGATGTTCCCGTACGCTCGTCGCTGGATATTTCCGAATCCCAATATACCCGGTGCCAGATAGCTGCTAAGAATGGCGAGCCAGGTGGCACGATATGCGCAGTAGCCACGCCTTCGTAACTCCGAATACCCGCATTAGTGACGGTTTCCCCAGCGATGCTCCAACCACTCCATGATTCTGTTACTCCTGGGCGGGTCGTAGGAGGTATAACGGACATGCCTTGTCTCCGCATGGGATCGGGCGCAGGATCGGATGGATCAGAAACAGCTAATTCATACGGGGCCATCGGACCAGCCCAACCTGAAACTGGCGCCGTATGCATTAGATGTACGGGGGGCGAACGGCCAGGATCATTTGATACGACGGTGTGGGCGCGATACCAGGGCAAACCCGTGCATATACCCCTTTCTCGGGAGGGGGGTGGGCACTGCGTGACTTTCTCACGTTGGATTATAGGTGGTACTGTGGCAGCGTCGTGACCAATCTTCTCTATCCGAGTCACCCACAAGGGAAGGGGGGGCGAAACCGGCAGTTCTCTGGACCTCTCTCCTACCCTACGAACGAATGTCGAGCAAATCCCCTTGTTCCTTTGGTCCCCCGGGCACAAATAGTTTAGCACCCATTGATTCGACGTAGCAATGGGAGGGGAGTACCATCAGCTGCCATCATAGGTTTGAAACCCGACGAAAGGCAGGGAAAGCAGCGGATATTTTGGTGGTAGTTATTGAAGAGTCGTCAATGACAGATCATTTTTGGCGTTACGCCTTATGCACCAACTATGTTCTGTATTGTATGTTGTTATGTGAGATAATGTTCTTCTGTATGGTAGTGAGGCGCCGCTTGAGTGTCGGAAAGGGTGATTGATTTATCGATGATCATCAGAGCATTGAAACACGACTCAGTTGCAACCATTGAATAATGGTGATGAATATGGTTTACACTTATTCTTTTTTGCACGCCTTCCACAGCCGGGAGACATAACGCTAAGTCCTCCAAGAGAAACGCCGATTGGTGTCCCGAAAGTTTCCTTTCGAATCTCCGGAGAGGAAGATATGGTTCGGATCGATACACAGTGCGACTCGCTCGAAATACTCGGTTCGACGGAGTCGTCCCGTTATTTATCCCGATCGAAATGCTTTCACCTCACTCAAGACTGCATGATCAATTATTGGAAGCGCGAGGATACCCCGCGCGGAGGAAGACGCGTGGCACGGAGGGGATCTGTCGATCGTGAGAACCCACGGTCAGCTCAGGCCAATGGAGCATCCAGGCTTCGTTCGTCGGAATTCCGGCATGGAACCCCACCCGATAGGACTGATAACTCGTTGCTAAGTCACCATTGCTCCCGGAGCCGGGAAGGAAAAGGCGGCATGGGGAAATGGCATTGAACCAACGTGCTCTGTATGCGCGGGCAACGATCGGCTTGTATCCCTGAGGCGGAGCATGAACCCACGGATCCTACTCGAAATCTATTCCGAAGCACGATCATTCTTCTGCAGTGAGACTCGGTATTGGACAATAATGCATAAGCTAACGGATAGTTCGGCAAATCCGGAATAATGGGTTTAGTTGGGTCAACCAAACAGTGACTTCGGCCCGTCCCCGGGGAGCTTGAACTGATAGTGGTAGGAAAACGAGAAAGGGTAACGGGTGGGCTCTCTGTAGTTCATATAAGGTTTTGCTCGGACTGGTAGCTCAAAAAGACCACCACTGACCTCACCAACCGCTCGAGCCGTATGCATTCAAAGGTGCTCGTACGGTTCCGGGGGAGGATAAGCAGTCCCGTCCATCAGCCCATCCCAACCAATCGACCTTATCGAGAGAGATTGCCATCTTCGGGACAGCACATGGATGACGAAACTGCAAATCAACCTATTCGTATTACGACGCACCCGAATGGGGAGAACCGAAGTCAGGATACTCATTCATATACAAATCCTCCGGGCGGGGCGGTCTCAGCAGGAATATCTGTCTATGATACCATGCAATCTGCGGTACCGGACGTGCACACCATTCGCGTGGGATTGGCCGCTTCTATGGGACCTTCCATATCAACCGGGGGCGAGATCACTAGACGTATGGCGCTACCCCACGCCAGGGTTATGATTCACCAACCTGCTAGCTCTTTCTATGAAGGACAAGCGGGGGAACGTCTCATAGAGGCGGAAGAGATATTGAAACTTCGCGACTGCATTGCTCAGATTCATGCACAGAAAACAGGGAAACCCCTATGGGTAGTTTCCAAGGATATGGAAAGAGATGTTTTTACGTCAGCGAGAGAAGCCAGGGTTCATGGCATCACTGATCCTGTAGTCACGGAGACTTCTCCACGCCCCACAGTAGTCAAACGTAGTGAAAAACGATAGACCACGGTTTCGGGATCAACGAAGGTTGCCAACACGCGAAGGAAGAAGCTATAGGTCTCATGCAACTACGAATATCAATCACGGAGAGTTTGATCCTGGCTCAGGATGAACGCTGATGGCCCGAATCGGCGATAGACATAGTGAGAATCAGCGAGCGACTCACGATGGTCCAATGCAGTTCAGGTGCAACATAAAACCTTAATGACGGACTATGGACATAATAGTAGTAGTAGTAGTAGTGAGACAGTGCTCTGGCAGTGCTCTGATGGTAATATGAACGAACAAAAATGAGGTTGGCGGACTAGCCACCCCATTCAACAGGTTTATTTTGTCTACAATTCAACATGTTTCATTCAACAATTATTGGAACATCAAGCTGCTCTTACTATGACTCAAAAGAATACAGGTACGGAAAAATGTCGGCTTAGATCAGATATTCCTTCCGGTCTGGGTGTACAATCCCCGAGACTACTACTACTACTACTACTACTACTACTACTACTACTACTACTACTACTACTACTACTACTACTACTACTACTACTACTACTACTACCTCACCAGTAGTATTCTCCTAATCGCGCCGCTCTTCTTCCACTGAAATACATTCATGATCTTGGCGTTCTTACCAAATGGAAACTTGACGTAACCCACTAGAGCAACCCTGTTTTGGAGCAAATGAAGGAGCGCGGTGACATTTATTTCATCCTGTTGTAAAACTGTATGTAACCATCTCCCGTGAGGCAATGCCTGGTCAATGACTATGATGAGAAGATCAAAAAAGGCTTATTCCAACCAAGAACATATGCAGCATGTTCTTCAGGAAGAAAGCCAGCCGTCTCATCCTAGCGAAGTACTGTGATGACGACAACAAATGGATTAGATTCTACATTTGCAAGGGCGATCTCATCATTTGACCGCCAGGAATGTTTCATCGGTTGTTCTGTTAACCGTGGGATTAACCGACTTCATTGAGGCTGGATTACTACTGTATACCGAAGTTCCTTCCTCTCAGAACCCATGAGCGATCTCTTCTCGAGGAAGGCAAGGTCGGTCAGGAAGTATGATTGAAGAGGTTCATTTGAATAAGGAAATGTTGGATATGGCTCACGCTACACAGAGAAACAGAGGTATCAAAGATGGAAGGAAATAGTAACTAAAGTTCCGGTACGACATAAATGATAAGAACGAGAAATGGCGAGGGAAAGCATCATGGATTCAGCTTGCCATATGGTTAAAACATACAACATAACGTACGGTTCGAGCAAATAATGGGTTTACCGGGCCAAGCCAACTTCGGCCCGCCTCATCGTGGTGTGTGCCCACGCGATCTCACGGTGGGGGCAAACACAAGAAATAGCTCGATCGAATGGTCCAACGAACGTTTGGCGGTGCAAAGATCTGATTCATCGATCATTCAACCCAACTACCAAACATGTGATTTGGACTAGTGAGTATCTATCCCAATAAATATGACCCGTCCCACCTCGATCGTGGCGCCATCCCCGTAACGAAGCATACGGATGTCACCCGCGCCGTACGGTTCAAAATAACATCGCGGTTGTTCATGAATAAGCAGCCTGGCGCCAGGCCGAACCAGCGGAGCAGCTGATACTTTTGTTAAACCCTTCACGCGACACCACATTCTGTGCTATAATATATTATGGAACAACTTCCAAACAAAAGATCGAATCTATTTTTTCATCATGGCGCGTCTGCGACGGCACCTATCGTCTCTTACACGGAGGGCACCGCGTTTTGAATTGAGGGCCTTGCCTTGGTCGATCACAACAAGGCGGCTGGCTCCCTTATGATGACCACCCGGAGTCGGGAGCTCCGTCATAGTAGCTTCCTAAGCAGCGGCCCTAGCGATGGAGTGAATCAGTCCCTTATCGCTTCAGCCGGGATAGCTCAGTAGATCGGAGGATTTTCTTTCAATCCTCGTCCATCCCCAGGTTGGTTACCGGCGCACCATTACGGTTCCGTGATCGCGCATCGGTTAGTCTCGCGTGACGTGATTATTGCGGGCGGAGGGTTATCATCGTAGCGTTCCACCTCACGAGGAAGATTGACTGACCAGAGGCCTCTGTCCGTGGTGTGCAGCCCTTCCATTCCTCCATTCCACCATTACTCTATTCTTATGCTCATTCGGGGTTGTAGGAAGGCTACTACCGGTTCGTACGACGCAAAAAGGTGCCAAGGCAACCAACCTTCTGAACCACCATCTGCTGGAACGGACCGGGACAATAGAGAGGGCTCGATCGAATATTCTTCATAATACTTTGTTTCCCCGCTAAGGTATGAGAGGCGCATGGCTTTCGATCTGATTGAGAAGGATAGATACTGCTGTCAACCTATGCCCGTTCAAAGAGCCTTGACGCGCAAACAATTCTCAGGAGGAAATTCATGCGGACTCCGTGCTCTCGGAGGGAGTAATAAGAATGATGAGATGGTGAGCGGTGGTATACAACCCGGCACCTCTGTTTTATTCGAAGAGAATCCTGTAGCTCGTGAAAATCAGGCACGGTATGATCTTTGCGCGGGGGCCGGCCGAGGATTATCGGGCATCGGTATACGTTTCAGACGTGGATGACTGTCATGAAAGGTCCCCGACATGTCATGCGATTCCCGTTCTTGGAGATCCGCGCTCTTGATCCGAACCCGGAGAACGGACGGAATTCTGGGATGTTGTTTCGAAACAACAGATGCTTTTATACATCATTCTTCGGGTTGATCCGCGTCATCCTGCACTTTCGCGGGGTGATGCACGCTAGCCGATAGTCCCCCTGGAGCCGCGTCACGAGCGCACTGGGATGGGGTTAGAACCATAGACGTATGAAGCGACAGCTACGGAGGGCCGATCCTCAGATTGGATTTGTGGGGTCTCGATACCTTGGTGGTCAAAACCTGGAGGTCTGTGAGCTGACTCATGCTCGGCCGGGCAATTGGCCCTGCACCTTCTTCCCATCACTCGCCGAATAATAAGTTGCGGCATCTAACAACGTATTCTAGTTCAATTGATGGAATTTGTCACAAAACCTCTCTGTGTTTCGTTCCGCTTTCGTCGCATAAGTCCCGCATTGGGATACCGTGCATTCTCATTTCGGTTGTTCGAGGGCTTAGCTTATTCGCCCCACTCCTTTGAGGGCGAGCCCCAAGGGACTTGTCGGTCGAGTGAGTCGACCAGCGAAGGACGGATGTTCGGTATTGCCACAGACAACACCCTTCAAGGACGCATATTGGACACAATTATGATATGAATTGATGGTTCGGGGTGAGGAATCTATTTCCTTCTCGAAGCTTATCCCTAGAATCGTCATACGTGTCGAGAGAAACCTTCTCGCGAGGCTTTATGGTAGCATCTGCAATAGCCTCCGGCTTCGGTGGGCGACCCGGCAGGTAAGTATCTACGGGAATTGATTTATCCACTCCGCGAACGGTGCTGTGGGGATCGGTACTAAGCATGCCTCCAGTGACGGTACATGCTCCCATGGCGATCGCATGCTTGGGCTCAGGCGTCTGCTCGTACGATCTCACTAAGGAGCCATTTTCGTGGTCGCAGTGCCGGCCGTTATTATTAGGTCAGCCTGTCTGGGGCTAGATCTCGGTACTGAACCATGACGATCGGATCGTGAACCGATGAGCGGAGCGAATTCGGTGAAACAACTAGTGCCATAGGGGGGAGGCCGTGGGCTGGGGAGCCTAGCCCGATTCGTGACATCATTCGGAGTGGTCGGTATGATCGAATCCGGGGTTGCCCGATCCACGCCGGAAGGCCCCATCGAATTAACCACTGGATTCACGGAATCGTTCCACAAAATACTGTTATCGCACCCGAAACATTCGTCAGTTGATACCGTTCCAATGCTCCTTTTCGCCGCGCGTAGACCGAGCCAACAATCGGAATAGCGACGGAAGTGGAAGCTTCGGTGAAAGAAAGCGGATACACCCGATTCGCGAAAGCTCGTGGCCCATGGGTGGAGAGAAACTGTTTCGGCATCAGGAGCGACAGGGACTGAGGCGAACATGTAGTAACGAATCTGGTCTGGAATTGGGTCCGAGTGTCTCCCATAGATTCCATACCCGATTCCTGGCACCAAGGAACTTTTCTGGCCCTCCGCTGACGGGTGCCGCAGTGCCAGGAATCGGGTAAGCTAGGGGGGGCCTAAGCAGCTAGCTGTTAGTGGGGATGGCTGGAGGGGATTGTACTCGAGGATCGAGAGCATGAATAAACCCCAGCCGAAGTTCCGAATAGATTATTCGATCGAGCGCGAAAAAAGTACTCGTTATATATAAAGGCCCCGGATCCGCACGTAGTTGGGCCAACCAGCCTTCTTCCTTCGTCATTGCACCGCTTCTCGATCCTTGATTCTTCTCGACCAGCCACTGCGTCATACCAAACAAGCAATCATTTCTGTCAGTGGGTGGAAGGTAGCGTAGCCCCCGAGCAGGAGGGAGTCGGGGAAGGAAAACAAACGACCTGCATTTCATTTCGTCACCATCATTTAATGGTTCTGTCACACAACAACAAAGAGATTGTATTGTGGGGTCTCATTCCGCATCAGGTTGGTCGAAGGCGAATGGGGGGGATCAGGCCCCACAGATCTGAACCGCGTATCGGTGACAAAATGAGTTTCTCTCTCGTGGATGCTAGCTACTTACTCCAATTCTGATAACCTAACCCGGCTCGGCTGCAGCAGGATGCTCTCCCTCCCGCATTGGGGCTCGGGGAAGAGTGGGTCATCGGCTCCACGCCCGAAGTAGCTCGAACAGTAGTCCGAAAGCGAAGAGTTTGCCTGCCGTCATACGTAAGTTCGACGGCACTAGCAAAGATGTCCATCGCAACAGCGATTCGATGCACTACTCGCAGGCGGCAGGCAAAGCCCTTGGATTCTGACGATACGAAGAAATTCATGGAATATCTGTGGGTCCACCATACTCTCATCCCAGCAACATCTAGCAATCTAGATGAGTCGACACGAACAACCGAATCTGACCATATTGATGGAGTGAATAAATACCCTACCCGGGGTCCACGCAAAAAGAGAGATATCTGATGTCACGCTATTGCTCTCCATCCACCCCGTACGGGTACCATCGAACATTCATTTTCCCCCTCCGATCGAGGAACCAATGTTGTTTGGCATGGTGGTACACGCCCACGACCCTGCTATGGGTTCTTCCACAGTATTATCTATTGTAGTACTCTCGCCTAGGGCCACAGATACTTGTAAGCGACTACCGGTGATTGCCCACTGGTGAAGTTATGATTAGAATGGATGATGCGGATAATGACCTACTTAACTCAGCGGTCAGAGTATCGCTTTCATACGGCGAGGGTCATTGGTTCGAATCCAATAGTAGGTAAAAAAACCTCTGTACCCCATTTTTCGACGGGGGATATAAGAAGTGAGTGTCGTCAATACGAATAATGAATGTTTCATCTCTCCCCGAACCCATTATTGCGTCATCCCGGGGGCAAGAGCTGCGACCGCGTCTAACCGTGCCTTAGCCCTTCTGAATGCTGAATTAGCCTCGATAGTCTGTTTGCCTCCTTTGGCTTGAGCTGGTTCAGCCCGAGCTCTTAGATAAACCTCCCGAGCCTGTTGGGGATCAATATCCACGGCTTCATCCGTTTCATTTGCCGATGCGGTAGCTCGATTCTCATCCACCACAGCAGGACCGCCCATCAGCGCCGGAATGGACCATTGCCCATCGATACGTATTTTGGGTGTCCCTATGTCCGGGGCTGCGGGGAGTGGAGCGTGGTTAGATAATACGCCGATTTGACCACTACTTGTGGATAGAATAACCTCCAGAGCTTCCGGATTCCGAACAACTTGATTAGGAGTCATTGCGCGGGGGTTTGGAGTCGTTTTGTCAGATCTCCGCTCATTAGACCATTGCAGCCTTCGCGGTCGCTTCATCGATATTACCTACCGGGTGGAAAGGTTGTTCGGGAGGACTATCTAATTCTCCGGTGGGGACCATTTGAAAACCCTTGGTGGTTTCTGCGGGAGTGACGTGTTTCCCAGGAGAACCGGTAAGCACCTCTGCCACGAGAAGGGGTTGCGATAAGGAACGTTCTATCTTTCGCGCTCTCGCCACTGGCAAACGATCTTCCTCCGGTGATTCATCAAGTCCAGGAATAGCTGTAATGTCTTGAGGTTCCTTGTAACGTTGCGGAGTTTGCTTCACTCCCTGCGCAGTTCTGTAGTGTTGCTCGCCAGCAATCCGGGGTTGAGGCGTGGTAGGAGTTGGATCTAAGGGATCTACTGCTGGGTGAGTACCCTTGGCAGCTAATCCCCTAGAGAGCACGGTGGTAGCATCCGGATGCGCGAATGTTGTGGCTGGAGCTGGGTCGGTCAAATCGTCCGCGGGTACATGGACCGCTTGAGTGGGGGTGGTAGGTCCCTCTCTTGTGGAAGTAATTCTTTCTTGCGAAGAACCCGTTTCTGTGCCGGGCGTCGGCTGATGGCCCACAGCGGGAGGCATTCTACCTGATGGAGCGGAGACTTCGGATCCCGCTTGAGCAGATCGAGGGGTATTGTCGGTGGACGGGGGTACGTCTTGCTTATTAGGATCCCTGGGATATTCGGCCGTGGTTGAAGCGGTTGAACCAACTCTCGTACGAGCTCCCGGTGGTTCATTCGTCTGACCGTGGGCCAAAGCCACTTTTGGTTCGGAAATATTCTGTTCATTAATGACCTTCGGTTCTTTCATTTCCATGTGAAGGTCGTTCCCCTCGCGGGTACGCTCTCCCGCCCCGCCGGATACGGATACGCCCCCGTGGGCCTTGGCGGTGTTGTTAATCGATTCCATGATCGGTGCTGTTTTTCCAACCCCGGCCCCCCCGGACGATCCAATCTTTCCTCCACGGCGGTGAGGAGCTAACGGATCTACCACTTTGGTCCCCGTCTCAGAGATCGGTAGTTTGGTATCTGACTGCGCGGAGGCTGGAGCGGTTCTATGGGTGGGAGGTTTTGTGCCGGCACCCACGGAACCTAAATCATCGACAGGTTCCCCGGGAACATTGAGGGTTCGTCCAGGAGTAGCTTCACCGACCGGCACACTCAGGGGAGCTCCCGTGTCAATAACTTCCATTCCCCTCGTCGGGCCATCCGTCGCGCTCGTAGCTGCAGCTCGCACCTCATTATTCCCCAGGGATTGTTGTACCTCGCGAGTGGCATTGATTTCTTGACCAGCCGGATTTCGGCCTTTGACCGTCGAAGGATTGTAGATGCCAGGCATCTCGTCCGGGGAGGGAGACACATCTGGGACTGGACCAATAATCTGGGTAGTATGTCCCACATTCCCGGAGCGGGGGGCAACCCCGGAAGCGAGAGCATTGATTTTCGTAGGATCCCGGTGGTATTGGATTATCCGCTGATCGTACTGATCAGGATCTTCGGTACTAGATCGTTCGATGGAGTGGGCCCTAGTTCACTCATACTTGTTGGTGCAAATCAGTTCATTCCTGAGGCTGGTTCCGCCCTGGCGGGATATAACAGCAGCACTTACCACCCTTGCGATACAGTTTTCCGGGGGGGATTGACGAACTCATACCATCCATGATTCTGCAGCCATATGAGAATAATACATAATAATAAGATTGAACTCAATCCCGCCCGATCATATTATCGTCCTTCCAGCGCTCCTAGTGCCCCCAGATACTCTACACAGATATTCTATATCCTCCACTCGCTCCTCGTCAATCAAGCTCACGCGGGCTACTTACTCTTCTGGGTCCCGCGGAACAAACCCAGCATACGGTACGGGGATCGCGGAGCCACGGCGTCATCTCACCACGGGAGGCGCTTCTTTCCCCCACTCGCAAGGGGGCGATCATTCCTTCTTCCTTCCCTCCCCAAGGCATACGGTGGGGGGATAGTCGCTCTCGCGATCTTATCCCTCCCGAACAGTCATTACCCGGTCAATGCTCGAGTTCGAACAAACCCTGTAGGTTGTCCTTCCGATCTTCCAGAGGCGGGGCCCTCTGTGACGAAGATGATTCCACGGATACTGACCGGGTTGCGTGACGTATAGAGAACAAGATACAATGGTAGTGCCTTGCTGTCGAGGAAGATCCTTCCAGGTAGGTTCCAGCCGGCGGTGCAACAAATAATGCAAACTTTCTTTGTCGTCGACCCGTGATCGAGTCATAGAACGTTTCATCCGTCGAGCAGACCTCATTCATCCTTGCAAGAGTTATTGAACTTCGGGGAGGAACCCACGTCACCGCAAACAGAAACCAAAGCAAGTGTTGGATCCAAGGCCGGCGTGAGGGATTACAGATTAACTCATTACACTCCCGATTACGAGACTCAAGCCACCGATATCCCGGCAGCATCCCGAACGACCCCGCAACCCGGAGCGCCGGCCGAAGAAGCGGGAGCCGCAGTAGCCGCGGAATCCTCCACCGGCACGTGGACTACCGTTTGGACCGACGGACTTACTAATCTTGATCGTTATAAAGGTCGGTGCTACGATATTGAACCCGTTCCCGGGGAAAAAGATCAATACATTGCCTATGCAGCCCATCCTTCGGACCCGTCTGAGGAAGGTTCCGTTACCAACATGTCCACCTCCATTGTGGGTAATGTTTCTGGATTCAAGGCCTCACGAGCCCTGCGTTCGGAGGATCTGCGAATTCCCCCCGCTTATTCCAAGACCTCCAAGGGTCCGCCTCACGGTATCCAAGTCGAAAGGGATAAATCGAACAAACATGGCCGTCCTTCGCTGGGATGTACTACCAAACCCAAGTCGGGTCTATCCGCTAAAAACTACGGCAGAGCAGCCTATGAACGTCTTCGTGGTGGACTCGATTTCACCAAAGATGATGAGAACGTGAATCCTCAACCATTCATGCGTCGGCGAGACCGTTTCGTATTCGTAGCGGAAGCTCTTTATAAGGCCCAGGCTGAGACGGGCGAGATTAAGGGTCATCACCTGAATGCTACCGCGGGCGCGCGCGACGAAACGATGAAGAGGGCAGAATCCGCTAGGGAATCGGGAGTGCCCACCACCACGCATGACCATTCGACTGGAGGTTTTACCGCAAATACTAGTCTGGCCTATCATTGCCGGGACAATGGTCTACTCCCACATATCCATCGCGCTACGCATGCTGTTATTGACAGACAAAGAAATCATGGTACTCATCCCCGTGTATCGGCCAAAGCATCACGCACGTCCGGTGGAGATCACATCCATCCAGGTACCGTGGTGGGTAAGCTTGAGGGGGAACGCCAAGTAACCCTAGGTTTCGCGGATCCGCTTCGGGATGATCATATTGACAAGGACCGAAGTCGCGGTATTCATCCCACCCAAGATTGGGTATCCATGCCTGGTGTCCCGCCCGTCGCCTCCGGAGGCATTCACGTTCGGCATATGCCCGCTTTGACCGAAATCTTTGGAGACGATTCTGCACTACAACCCGGCGGGGGAACCTCGGGCCACCCTTGGGGGAACGCACCAGGTGCAGTAGCTAATCGAGTCGCTTTGGAAGCTTGTGTACAAGCCCGTAACGAAGGACGTGATCCAGCTCTTGAGGGTAATGAGGCTATTCGTGAAGCTAGTAAGTGGAGTCCTGAACCAGCTGCGGCTCGCGAGGCACGGAAAGAAATCAAGTCCGAATTTGATACGGTTGACACTCTTTGATACAGCTGACACTCTTTGATACGGCTCTTGGTGGAAGGTCTAGGGTACCGATACCGAGCATGTTATCGGGTAGCAACGGCGCGAGCAGCGGTAATGGGTCATTAATCCTTCTTCATTCCTTCTTCATTCCTTCTTCCCTTCGGCCAGAGGGAGGTTGGAATCAATCGGCTTAGCGCATCGGACTGACTCACTAACAATCGTTATTGCCCGGTCTTCTATGGAATCATATATGATCCCTTCTTCCTTCAATGACGAGGTTCGCTATCGGTCAATCTTCAGTCCTAGGGGTTTCGAAATACAGCCTGCTCGCCGGGCGGAAGGAAATGTGGGATGTAGGGTTTTGACCCGAACCTTGAAAAGCCGTGGAGATAGATTGCCTGCCGTATGTCTTCCAACTCGCTTGAATGTTCATTGTCTGTTTGTCTGTCACCCTTGCGATAATCGGAGCCGGAAGAATAAGTGAATCGCGTAGATGGGTGATCACTCGCCGCACGGGCATTCGTGTGATTCACTACTGTTTGAAACTTGTGATGAAACAAAAACAACTTTAATTTTATTAGCCTCATGCGGGAGTCATGATTCAGGACTATCCCCCTCCTGATTCCTAAAGGGGTATATGCACGGGTTTGCCGTTACTGGTATAGTAGTGGATACGCTTCACTATTCAACCAACCGATTTTGAAGAGTAGTTCACGTCCCGATACGCGGATAGGCAGGACCGAGGAATCAATCGGAATACCTATAGGATAGATAGGAGGGGCTTGGGGGCATTTCGAAACAGCTAGCTGTTGTCAGTTGTTACCGAGGACATACTTTTCAAACACTCACTCGAGACTACGACGTGGGCTGGCAGCACCACGGAACATTGTTGGGGGAACGTGCCCTGAGGGAGGAGCGAGCATAGGTATTATCATCCGCAACAATAACAATGGGAGGTACGTAGTATAGAACCTCTACATACAAAAGGATATCACGGCACCTGACTGGACGACGGATGAAAACATGATTATTGCTCCAGAACCCTAGATTCTCCACCTAAGAACCGTAGAATCTTTCGTCGGAGACGGGGGGTTATTGTCGTCAGCCCGATTGCCCGCAGCTCGATATATATGATGACTCGAGTTATCATATTACTCTCTAGATAGGAACGGATTATCGCACCGTCACAATCCTGTTTCGGTTTGAGGTGAGCGATCCCGAGTTTGCGGGATTCGACATACTCGGCGGGTATTCTGCTCCTGGGACGGGGCAAGCATGTCACGATTATACATGTGAGTTGAGTGGGGAATTAATGAATTGGACGAGCGGTAAGAATAAAATGTTCAATCAAGGATATCTGATCCAGACGGAAGCGAAGTTATCACCTGGCACCCCCCGGAAGTCATCCCACAATCCGCTTGCTCTCGCTCATCATAAGCCCAAATACCCTCTTCTTACTTATCCGAGGTGATTTTCACACGGCAGCCTCTCATCCACCCTCTGTATTTGTGCCTCCAGTGGGTCTAGTCCCCCCAGCAATCACGATGGCCTTCTCGCTCGTACATACAGAGGGGGACGAGATTGCATGATATCTCGTGCGCATCACTGTGAATGTTGTATCCCGCTGTACTCATACCTGGCCCACCCAGTAATGTATTCACCTTTTGCTCGTGAGGAAGGACCGAATATGCTGACCTTCTTGCTCTTTTTCTTCGAAGTCCGAACGCATTGTAGATGCCAAAAAAGAAATTGCTTTCAATATGAGCTAGCTCATTACGGGTCCAGCCCGCGTAATAGTAGTAGTCTAAATAATAAACATTTATCCGATTGGTGGGTGCCGGTTTCGGGCACTGGATCCTCCGCGATCAGTGTATGATGTATTCTAGGGTGAGATAGAAATGAGCAGGTGCGATCGACGTCCGAAGTTTTGCCTCGAATGGGGCAAGGGAATCAAGTAAGTCATTCCCACATGCGCATATCCGGGTGTTGTATAGGAACCACCTTGAATTCCTTACACCCATAAGATTTCACATCTTGGAGGCCTTGCTATCGATCAGCAATCCGAAGCCTCGGGTAGAACCTATCGAAGGGTGGGCCACTAGGTCATTTTGTTCGGCGCAGGGTTTTTATCGGAATCCCTAGCTTGAGAGGGATTTATTTGCCCCGCCATTTTAGCTCACTCCCCTTGTGCAAGGAAGGGATTGTCATGTGTTTCAAACCATCCCTGGTATCTCGGTCACCCACTGTTCGCCCCTTCCCACTCGTGGCGCGCAAAGCAATCCCGTGGGTGGTGCGACAGGTATGACAAGGATTCCATCCAGGAATGATTCCCGCGGTAAACCAACCGGGAGAGGTGTCGGATCTATACTCGCTCGATTTATTTCCTTTGGGATACGTACAAGCGATACGGATGGAAAAAGGTATCGATTCTCGCATGAGGGAGGAAGGATGGCAACAGAATGTTCTTCCGGAGAGCATCCATCCGGACATGGAACGATGTGAAGCTGCCGAATCAGCTCGTTCCCTAGATGGCTGATTGAAGGACTTCCTCGAGGAACCTCGACAACTCGATCGGGATTAGCCATCCATTATTTCTTGGGCCCTGGGTTGAAGGAGCCGCCAGCTGATTATTGATGGGCTCCGAGTGACGCGTTAGAGGACCAAGAGATTGTTGAGGTTAGGGGGGATAGCACTAACGAAACCGACGAGATCGGGTGCTCGTTAGCTGAGTGATCAAACCAGCGCTACTCAACAGATGTCAAATAGACATATCGGTTTGCCCAACGAAAGATCAGTCTCGCTCGTACTTGTCCGGAGAGCCAGCCCAGCATCAGCATGGCTACGGAAGTAGGTGACTTCTTCGTACATTGTGGCGTTCCTGAACGAATGGGCATTTCTCCAGTATCAAATTCTTCGTTCGAATGGATCCAGATCGATATCAGATATGGTCTTCTTCATTCACTGATGAAGTCTCACCACAGAAGAAGGGAGCAGCAGGCTGTCAGAGAGACGGAAGGAACAGATGAATAGGAAATCATCTTCTTGTTGGGTCGAGGCAACTTCGAGCGGGTTCCTCGATCGGGAATGGTATCTATCCTCCCTCTGCTCGCCACGAATCGCCAACTACCTACTCGAAGGATCAAGGACTTTATTTCCTTCTTCCTTCCTTCCTTCCCGCGCAAGACCAAACGACGAGGGCGGGAATCTACGCAGCTCCTGTATTCGCATTGACGGCGAATGAATATTTATTGTTTGCATGCCAGGACCTTTGAGGTTCCGCAACAAGTAAGTACCATGCGCATAGATCTCTCATCTGGAACGGGGCTTGGTCTTGGGCCTATCCGAATAATGGCAGAAACTACGTACGGGCTTCTTCGAAGATTTGACGATGATACCCCTAGATCAATCCGGGGTAGAAGTAGTATACTCTTCCCGCCTAACCCCGCACCGAGCCTTCTCGCACTACCGCAATTGCATGGTCGCGAACAAACACGTGGAGTGAGTCTCCTGCGTGCGACGGAACGCTTAAGGCATCCACCCCGCGAAAATCTTTGAAACGAACCATCGGACCACGCCGAAGAATAAGAATACTTATGGGGTGAAGCTGGTGACTCGATCAATCCCGATCCTTATCGTAATGAGCGCTATAATGGCTCGGCCTCCCACCCCGAAATCACATCCGATCTCTGCGCAGCAGGGTTATGAAAACCCTCGAGAGGCCACTGGGCGTATCGTATGTGCCAATCGTCACTCGGCGAAGAAACCCGTGGATATCGAGGTTCCGCAGCCTGTACTCCCGGATACCGCATCCGAAGCAGTCGTGAGAATACCTTATGACGCGCGAGTGAAGCAAGTACCGGCTAACGGTAAGAAAGGAGCTCCGAACGCGGGAGCCGTACCCACTCCACCCGAAGGATCCAAATTGGCCCCTCCCGAGCGTATCACTCCCGAAATCCGGGAGAGAGTGGGTAATCCTTTCTTTCAGGCTCATCGTCCCGATAAAACAAATATTCCGGTGACAGGTCCCGTCCCTGGTGCGAAGCACAGTGAGATTGCGTCCCCCATCCTCCCGCCGGACCCTGCCACCGAGGAAGGGGCTCATCTTCTTCCGAAGTACCCAATATATGTGGGTGGTAACAGGGGGAGAGGACAAATTCATCCCGATGGGAGCAAGAGTAACAACACAATTTGCAACGCCTCAGTCGCGGGCAGAGCGAGTCAAATAGTGCGCAAAGATAAGGGTGGATATGAGGCAACGACTGATAATACACCGGATGGTCGTACGGTGGTTGAGACCGCGCCGCCAGGACCGGAACTAACCGTTACGGAGGGTGAATTGACTAAAGCCGATCAACCGTCAACCAATAATCCTAATGTAGGTGGATCCGGTCAGGGAGACGCAGAAATAGCACCTCAAGATCCGTCACGCGTTCAAGGTCCTTTGTTATTTCCAGCATCGGTTATTCCGGCACAGACACTCCCAGTACCTAAGAAGAAACAGTTCGAGAAGGTCCAATTGGCCGAGATGAAGAACTAACTCCCAGCTCTTCACACCGCGAGTCGCAATAATGCCCGTGAAGAGTCGTCAATGACAGATCATTTTTGGCGTTACGCCTTATGCACCAACTATGTTCTGTATTGTATGTTGTTATGTGAGATAATGTTCTTCTGTATGGTAGTGAGGCGCCGCTTGAGTGTCGGAAAGGGTGATTGATTTATCGATGATCATCAGAGCATTGAAACACGACTCAGTTGCAACCATTGAATAATGGTGATGAATATGGTTTACACTTATTCTTTTTTGCACGCCTTCCACAGCCGTACGTGAGTAGTAACATGTTGGCTGGTTCTAGCTTTTGGTACTACTCTTTCTCACAGTTTACCCGCCCGATACCGGTGTGTGATTAGGTATATGGATCCGTGGGGAGGGACGAAGAGCTCCGCCTAACCTCTTCTTCTCCTGATTCGACCTCGTATCGTAGCCCCACTCTGATCTGAGGCGAAAAGACCTAGGTCCGATCGCCGAGTATCCACCGCACTCAGTGATATTCGCTAATTGCCAACCGGATCTCTTATTGCTCCCGGACCCCCCACAGCTCGTTTCGGAACAGAGAGCGGCTGGGCACCGTTCAGGATACTGCTCTCGCCCTATCTATTATGTTCGAGAATTGAACGAATTTTGTTTTATACTACAAACCGGATTAGGAGGTGCGGGATCGATCCACGCAGCCTTTCGCAGCGGATACTCATCATTGATTCGAGGTCTCACCATCCATGAGCATAAATGATCCCTTGCTCGGGACTCGTGATCATGCGATCTTCGTCATGCTGGATAATATGTTTGAGCATCATCGAGCGAGGAAGAAGGTATTATGTCATTGTTGTATTCGACGTGCGAGGGAGGAATAGCTACCATACGCCCCTATCGTCCCTTCCCTCCACCCAACTGCCGTACGTTCCCAACGGATAATTGGCTTCATCTCACTTCACTCAACAAGTTAAGAAGATGTCATATGACGCGTTTGACGCTCCTCGACGTGGTGAGCTAGGGTAGGGGGAGAAGAAGACATGACTCGAGGCCAAAGAACGGAGTGACGACCATTAGTTTCCATTAGGCGATACTCCACACAACACATTATTTACCACGAGAACGGTTTTCATTCATTATTGGACTGACCAATAGATAACAGAAAGAAGCGGCCCTGCATGCGTACGCGGCCATCAGCCGATGTAGGTCATCCACATCCCATTGTCATTGGGATGACCCTGATCCTGAGTGTGGACCATGAAAAGAGATACCTACTGAACCGATCACAAGGGTACCGACTGTAGTGCCTACCAGCCACGGAGGGGTCCTTCCGGTGGTATTAGCCGTCTATCCTACTTCCTTTCATGCCTGACCAGGTGGCCATGGCTGCGCATGGGCGGTCACGGGCGATCGGACCTAGGTCTTTACGACGCGCGGACCAATGAACTATTTGGCATGATTGAATTGATTGGAGGAGTGATTGGGGAATGAAACAGCGGGTGCGGGGATTAGTAACGGCCCCCAGTAAAGGCTGGTACGGTTCAATTCCACACTTTGTTCGTTCGGATTCCGTTGTCTCGTAGCTTCGCGCTCCGGGTAGGATTCGCCGCTGTATGGATTGCGTTGCTGGTATTGATCCTGGGAGGGGGACCGTAGGTACGGCTGGTCCATGAATGGCCGGCCATCTGGCTGTGGGGATCGGATGAGTTCTATCTATAGTCATTGCTGTCGTCCTCTGCGAGGATCCAGTGAATCCATCGATTTGTTCCGACGAATCGAAACGGCCAGTTATTAATGGAATATCTCGCCGGCTCTCCGTGGAATACTCGTTTGGTCGAGGACTCCCGGAGACGTCATAAGCCGAGCCCGTACTGACAAATAACCGACCCGCGATGGACAAGGGAGGTATGGTGATGCTATGAATCACCCGATATCGAATACTGGTGACAATGTCGGCGAAAGGGCGTTCTCCCGTGCTCCCAGACATGGTTAGCTCCGTGTTATTACATGTTTCCCGTAGGCGGGGGTGGTATTGATTCCACGTCCACTGAGCAGAGCTGGCCAGCTGGGTATAATCCACTGAAATGTCCTTTAAGCCCCGTCGACGACCGACCCTGCAGAGGGTATCCCCTCAGTAAGCGTGCTAGACCAGTATAGCTAGCGTATCTTCAACGTGGCAAGACAGGCAAGTTGCTCTCGGGAAGGAACACACACCGGGCGAGAGGAGCGGGAATAGAATATATGGTGCAGTTGAACCCCGCTATTATCTCCGGGGTAGCAGCCCACCGTTTCGGTGACCGATACGCAGGCGGCACCTCCGACGTTCTCCCTCGAGGAGCAGATTATTGGAATGAGAATATGGCCGTGCTTCGTGCTATTAGGAAGACGCTAGCGGGTGCGACGGTTGTAGTAGTTTGTAGTACCGGCGAGCACAGCCAGCCGTCGTCACATCGTTGTTCCATGCACGTGATCTCACTACTGATCGATCCCTCGTCTCCCGATCATTGCTAGATTCGGCGCGGCATGGGAGTGGCCGTATGATTGGCAGCTAACAAGGCGCATGACCGACATTCATTACCGCCGAGTAACGAATACTTCCGGTTCTCTTCGGAAGAAGAATTCTTATCAGATTCTTCCCAACATATATCGCGACGCGAGTGAATACATCCATGATTCCCTGGAACCGAGCTGGGGGGAGGCGCGAACATGCTCTATCCGCGCATCGGAAGAGACGGCCAACCAGGCATCGTGTCTATCATGCGCGACGCGATTGGAATTCCGCTCACTCGAGTGAGCGTGTGGCAAGATGGGAACCTCTACTTGGCGCTGTCAAAACGTAACGTCATGTTCCGCACGGTTGGTTCTAGATAGGGAAGTAAAGGTTTGTACAGACAGAGGTAATAATGAAGAAGTATGGAGAGAACAAACAGGGCACGGGATAAAGCAGTGCGAACGGCATGACGGGGTGTAGACGACCATGAAATCATGGAATGTCTGCTGGTTCGAAGGTCTGTCTGGGTCAATGATGGATCACTAAGGTCCCCCCCCGGAACTGTCATCATTTGCTTTCTATTTATCCATCCGCATCATAAAGTTCAGACTGGGTGGCCCGAGCATACCGCTCGCTGTCCCGCATGCGGTAGGTGGTAGTGTATCTCACATCCCTATTCGTATATCTAGATATCTATATATCTATCCATATATAGGGTCTCTACAGACGGATAGGCATGGATGGGTATGGCAATACCGAACCGATTGACTATGAGTGAAAAGTTCGCCAATCCCAGGGAGCAGTGACCTCTCTATCACCCACCGATTCCATGGAACAACGTAAGCACCTGGAGAATTGCATTACGTAGGTGTATACTAAAACCGTTATCGTTGCCAGGTGTCCCTGTCTCTGCATTACGCCCACCATATTTGATCACCCGGGACTTCCTTCGGCTGCCCCAGCTTCAGCTCCGGTTCCATCCATCGGTCCCCGCAAGATACAAATTCCTTGATACCGGATCAATCTCGTACGGATCCGAAAGGGAGAATGAATCCTTCCGAACGGAATATTGAGCTGAGTGAGGGACAGGGATCTGGGAGGGTTTCGCTTGATGGGACCGCATATGGATATATCATGGTTACAGAGACTCGGAGCATACTCGGGGACTAGATATACAAAGAAAGGCCAGAAGATATCACCTTCGTTGGCCCTGGGAGGGAAAACGGTTGAAGCCCCACTACCCGGAACCGTATCGGGTTTGATTCCAATAACTCCAGCTGGACCATCCGTAACTGCATATTTGCAACACCGCCGCGGTGAGCGATGATCGGATCAGTTGGTTGATGAGAGATAGATACGACGCTCCATGAGAACCCGCTTTTTTGAAGCCGCGGATACCAATCGGATCGATCCTATCAATGATTCTAGGGTCAACATCGAAGGAGGGACCTGCGCGGCTAATTCTATGTATGGAGAAGAAAGTTAGTTGATGACGACCATAACGATGCTACCGCGCTCTGTAGGATTCGAACCTACGGCATCGGGTTTTGGAGACCCGCGTTCCACCGGACTGAACTAAGAGCGCTATTTGGTTTGCTCGGTGGTGATGGGAGTTTCTTTCTGGTAAGGAATTCGCCAATGAATAAATACATGCCTCTGAGTCTTTCCTACCCGCGTCAATATTGATTCTGTGCTGGGTCGGCCCCGCAGGGATTAGATAGACGATGGGATTCCCTTCCCGCGTTTTGCACTCCCGCCACCGAATGGTTTCTTCCAGGAACCACTCCTAGCAGCGTCATATCTATTGTACCTCATTGGAACCACGATGTCAAATCGAGCCCTAACGCCCCTGCTCATTGCGATCCCCTGACTCGTGTGATGGGAGGATCCTCCCATCACACCCTACACCAGCTCTAGCGTGTTTCGGGCCCTAAGGGTTTTGGTTGGCCGGAGACTCAATTGATCAACCCACCCAGGCTTCAAGCACCAACTCGCGCGTTCGCGAGCAGTTATCGCGTGATGGTTGTGTTGTTGGGGACCCATAGTATTACGAGATACCTACCTCCCCGGTTCGGTTGCCCACCTCTTCTTCGCACAACCATTTGACCACCCCACCGTGCTCGTACGGTATAAAATTGTACGCTCGAGAAGGGGACCGACCTTTTCACGAATCCGAAATTTGGTTAAAATCTTTCGGATTCGCGTCGAACTGGAAAACAACGATATATTGGTCGGGGAATGGAAAGGGAGGAACTTACGACGCAGGATGTCAAAACATATCCCCCCGCAGCGCCTGTCCTAGCCATGTCGCGGTTTGGATCTTTGGCCGGTTCATCGATCGAGATTAATCGTTTCTCTCCGGACGCTCCAGTTTCCCCTCCCTAGTAGGTTTGGGTTGAACCCAACCCCCGATGATCGTCGGTACGGTAACCTAAGAAGGAATAATGAATTTCAAAATGACTTCGATCGAATTGGCTTGTTGTCAGCAGTATCCCACTCCCAGGGTTCGGATGACGCGATGGGGTGAATGAAGGATATCCGACCGAGATCTCCCCACCACGACTATGTTGTATATATGTATTTATATATCGTAATGAATACAGTCTCCGGATCGGAGCTCCGATTGCGCATCGTAAGGTGGTCATCTCATCAAAACGTTACTACTCTCGCCGCAACCAACCCCTCATCGGTATGATGCAGCCAGATGACATCCAACGAATTATTCGCAGCACCCCCGTTCGGCAGACTGTGGCTGGGATTAAGGGCAACAATTGACCTGGAACGTACTGGGCCCGGAGTTGTGCTGATGGAAAATCACCCCCTCAGGTGTGTCCCCCGGATACACCACTCCCCGGGAGAACCGTCGCGATACGCCTACTCGAATCAACGAAACATCGTACTAACAGTCATCAATCAGCCACGGGGAAGCGAGGGAACAGGGAGGATGGGAGGCCGAAGCCCACGAAGGGAACTACGAACGGGTCCAGGTTGTCCTCTCGTAGGCGTCTGCTACCATCACTGGTCGGCGGACCAGGAGAAACTGTTGATCACAAAAATATGAGTTCACTTCGAAGATCTCCCAGCAAGCGGGGGAAAATCTTGCCCAAGCGAATGAACAGATCAACCTCGAAACAACAACGTCTCATGACTACTGCCGCGAAGCGAGCTCGCATCTCAGCCCTGTCACCCCCTATCGTCAGTAACGATATCCAATTGATTCTACTCTTTCCTCCCTCATGGGTAAGAAGCGGGTTGCGATCGGCATGGAACTGGGATGACACGCATGAGAACCTCTCCGGTCACTACGGATTGGAGCTCCGCCACCCCCGTAGTAATGCGGAGCGAGCCTCCGAGGGAGAGCACCCGCCATCACTTGAGATTCATTCCCAAGATTGCATTGGGGTGGGGCTGCCAATATTATTTGGTACAGCCATCGGCGGGCACTTGACGATCCGACAAAACTACTTGGTGCAGTGACAAATGCCGATCCGAATGGAGTTTGCTGCGTAGGATAATACTCCACTCCGGCTGGGCTATCCGTGGACGCTCTCTTACATTTCTCTCTGTCTCGGCGAAGCCATACCCGGGCTGGCCCATCTGCTGACTGGCCCGAACAAGCCTCAAATGAGCTCGACATCCCGATGCTAGTTTCATTCCATCTATTTCTCTGATTCTGTCGATACGCGTGTTCCACCCTTGTTGTTCATCCTGGGACAAATTGTCAATCACCGTCGGGTGGATCGTAGTGGAAAGATTGATTCTCACATATCCCCTCTTGTATTTTTATCCATCTATTCCGGGGAGACAACACAAGAACGCGATGACAATATCTGACCGACCGAATCGCGAGGGTCATGTCGAGTTGACAGATATCGGATTGGGATCACTCAGCGGGATATTGCTTCAGGACGACCATCCGTTGGGGAATGCGACTCCGGCGGAGAATTGTGTGTGTTTCGTTGGGGGGGTTCAAGAACAACTCTTTCTTCGCGACCCCGGGGCAGGGGTAAGATCTTCCCAACCAACAATGAATGTATGCGGGGAGAAAAGATTCCAACCAAAGGCCTCTACGATCTCCTAACTCGGGAATCTCCATAGGGAGGGTTCGTCACCGAAAAATAGTTATGGCAGAGGATGGATGGGCGAGCAGCTTCCATTGACTAACCGAGCCGAGGATGACGCACGCGGTCAGGGCATGGCGAATAGACCTACCTCCCCATCCGCCATTTCTGCGACTAATTGGAACGAGCAAGATCGATTCCACCCTGGAGGGAGGATGACCCCACCGTTCGTGCGTGATAGCCGAGCGAGGAAGAATGCCCTTCTGTGCCACGTCGGGCTGAGGATGAGCGTTTCCACCGAAGCAAACCACGACGGATGTTGACCGACAGTCGGTATATGATCAATCTGTAGTAGTACCTCGCTGCCATTACGAGGCATCCCCATGCTGTAGCAATTTGCTTCCCCCCGCGCCAACTCCGACCAGATCGAAGTGAGTTGCGCCTACACTCTAGCTAGTACACACTCCACTGCATTGGGGCCAGCTGAGCTGGATTGATTCCTATCCACCCATTTTAATCGGACGGAAGCCTCCGACTCCTTCATGACGATCCAAGAGTAGTTGGCTGGATCGTCAGCATTCTCTCCGTGGGTGCGGGACACCACACCGGCTGCGACCCTCATAAGGCCTATCATCGAAGGAGGAACGGCGGGGTTGGACGGTACAAAAGTGTTTCCCGCAGTTGGGATAATATGCAACAGCTCACCACCGACAACAGATCGAGTCCATTCTGCAATCGCTCCGAGCCCGTGAATCGATCAATCGTATTTTCAGATAGAACGAGAAGAGGTGAATGTAGGGCAATATTCCATTTCTTGTTCTTGCGGATCCTATCCTAATAAGAGACTGATCAAGATTCAATAAATTGATTGTCTAGCATGTGATCGATCGCGGCCCACTCCTTCCCCGTACCACGGGTGAGGGAGAAGATGTAAGAACTACCGTCGAGGCAGCCCGAGCAGTATTGACTATATCCGTAAGAATTCTCCCCCATTCATCCGCCTGGTCATCTATCCCATTCTCACTACTATTGCTACGCGGAACGTATCATCGCGTCCACCAACAAACAGTCTGTGAGAAACAGTTGGTACGGGGAGCCGTTGCCAGAAGGCGTACTCACACCGTTCATAATCTCCTGAAGGGGCACGCCGTGACGTGAGCAAACCAAGATCCTATCGGGGGAATCCTCGTTCCAGGAAGGGAGTCAAGCAAGAATGCTGCTTCAACCCTCCATTTACGCCGCGTGCATCCGATGGGCTGGTTTCGTGAATAAGATTCTTTTTCTCCATTCCCCTTCCATTCTACTTCGTAGTCATTCCGTTCGCCATACTCGCGGGTATGGCCGATGATAATCCACCATTATGTTAAATGGATTGGCCTTGAAGGAAATCGGAAATCCCTTTTTTTTGATCAATAGCTCTTTTCAGCCGTTCGGGATAGGCCTCGTTCGGCCTGCCTGGGACGGAAGGACTCGAACCTCCGAGTGACGGGGCCAAAACCCGTTGCCTTACCGCTTGGCCACGCCCCAAGGTAAGGTTCCGAACACGCCTGATTATGCTATTCAATCCCGGCGGTAAGGTCGTTGTCAAATACCACGAATCCATATCCGTGCTAGTACTTAGCCGCCCAGCACCCTTTCTCGTGGTGTCGGGTCGGTACCGCAGCTACGCATTCCTCCCCGGGTGCGGATGGAACAGAAAGACGGATTGTTGAACGCAATAAATAGCTTTATTATGAGAGCAGAGAGATACGGGGGCATAGGACCGGGGTAAGGTGTCCCGGCCGGCACATAATCAATATCGGTCCCCCGGTTTGGGGATTGATTCATTGAACGTGATCTCGATGAACTAATTCGCTCATACGAACATGTATCGAGTGAGTCTAAATACGTCACGCGGGGCAAAGCTCGCGTCATAACCCGGTTTCGTTGGGATAGGTTCTTTTCGTGCCGTGCCGTGCCAATACCCTCGCAATAATCAATCCCTATCATTCATTGCCCGGGCGGGGACCAAAAACGCCAGTTACGTTAGATATCTATCCTGGGAATGTCGCGCCGAGCACCTCGATTTCGGCCAAATCACCCGAGGCTTATGCAACTTCTGACCCAACCGTGGATGTCATGCCAATCATACCGCTGCTCCCTTCCCTCCTAGCCCCTGTACGGCAAGCCCCAGTGGGTTCTCGATAATATCTATCCCGCCCGATCATGCGATTCGTTGCTCGGGAGAGGATAAAGGAAGCCCGAATGAAGGAATCATTTCTCCAGTAGAAGACGTAGGCTGCGGTCAGTTCGCATTGGGGCAGCACTGCCCAGCCCCGTTGTCGGTGAGTCGAATGATCGATAGTAAATACGTATTCACTATCGATCATTCGACTCACGGAGTAGCGCCACGTGACTGGATATGAACCCACCCACCCCAACGAATCATTATGATGCGGTTGGTTGCTTCTGAAGCTTGCTCATCCGCATTTACATCATCCCAGCGATACGGCGAACCAATCGTGTGAGTAACCCAACTCTCACCCACTTGTTGCTTGATAGAGGGCATCACACCCATCTCAGGTAGTCTACTACGCCCACCAGGTCCCGAGGCCTAATCGAGTTAGGTCATAGTTCCGCTTCCTGGATATGGTAACATGCTGTTGTCGCCCTGGGGAGACTCAAATGCCGCATTTGAGACACGCACGAGACACGCTTGTCATGAATAATGATCAGGAAGCCGAAGCCATGGAAGCGGGCGTGCCCCTTGCGGGACTCCCAACTAGTTACTGGTTTCTCCTTCTGATATCCATCCGACCAAGGTGGGGGGCTTTGTTTGGGATCGAGTATCGGTGTTGCAGTGAAGACTCAGTCTTGGTTGGCATCCTAGCTCAAGTGAGAATGGTTTAGCCAGTTGGGGAGAGGTCGTCTTTAATCGAATCGCCGAAAATGGTCGTAATCGAGCATAAACGATCCCCCCATAGCTCTCGTTTTTGTTGGTTGTGTCGGTTAGCTCGGTCATCCATCGAAACCGGTACTCGTGTAACCGGAATTGTCATAATACGTTACCAGAATCTGCAAATACGTTGCAAAGGATGGATCATCGAACGGAGAGACCCTTTAATTGACCAGGAAGGGAAGAGGGCCCGGGATTCCCATCAACGAGAGGATAATCCTAGTACGAAAACAGCGGTTCACGGCAAGGGTGGGATCGGTAAATCAACCACAAGTCGTAATATCCCAATTGCTCCGGCGAGACGCGGCAGACGAGTTTCACAAATCGGATGCGACCCCAAGCACGATAGTACTCCCACCCTAACGGGACCCCTAACACCCACCATTATAGATACTTTGCGATCCAAGGATTATCATTACGAGGATGCTCGGCCCGAGGATGCGACTCACGAGGGTTACGGAGGAGTTGGTCGCGCGGAAGCAGGAGGACCGCCCGCGGGAGCCGGATGCGGAGGATACGCAGTAGGAGAGACTGCTAAATCGCCGAAAGAATCAAACGCTCTTCATGAATATGATATCATTCCGTCCGACGTATTGGGTGATGCGGCCTGCGGAGGCCTTGCCTCCCCACCGAACCATGCGGATCATCGCATTGCAATCACGGATAACGGATTTGACGCATTACCCGCGACTAATCGTACTACCGCCTCCGTAAGAGAGAAGGCTCGTACGCACCCACCTCGATCGGCGGGTCTGGTTGGGAATCGCACTTCGAGGAGAGATCCAATCGATAAGCATGTGGAAGCTTGTCCAACGCCCGTATTGGAAGCACCACCTCCAACCGAGCACGTTCGGGTTTCCAGGGTGAAGGGTAAAACATCATCCGAGACGGTTGAATCTCAACCCCATCCCAACCACGTTTGTGATTCTCACCCCGATACTGCGGATCAAGCCCTGTCCCAACCGGAGGGGATCGCGCCAAAGGAAGTTTCCGATCGAGAATCATCCAGTTCACCTTCCGATTCCCACTCAGATCCTACCAGAAGTCAGGGAGGGAATGATCAAGAGAATTTGCTCGACCCCGCGAGAACGATCCGAGAAGCGCATACGTGGATAAGCGAGGAGATCCCCATGTCGATGATGAAAAAAGGATTTGAAACTCCGACTCTCGAACGCGAAACGGGTAACTATCATACCCCCCGCCCCATCAGCTGTGTGGCCTGGTCACATCAACAAATTGAAGATAGTCCCCCTCCAGTGGTCGGTACGAAAACACGTGGTTATTCCCCGCAAAACGCCCCCGGAGCCACGATTTCCGCGGAACCCCGTTACGCAATGGCGGAACCAGAGGAAGGAGATATTCCGGCCCAATCGAATGATCATGGAGAGTCAAAGAGACTCCGTCCTCAAATAATGACAAATAGAGATCCCGGTGTTACCGCACGGACCGGTACCCGCACCACAGAAGCGATCAAAATGGATTTGGAGGGCATGGCGCCAGAACCGGAAAGCGAAATTGGAGTACCGATTGTGGTAGCAAGGGCGAATGGACCGGATTATGCCCCCACGCAGGGGGAAGATACTGCACCAGCCGCCATGGCGCACCGTTGTGCGGAACAACGGGATGTAGGTTCGGCTGATGAACGGCAGCAATCCCCCCTCTCTACAACAGAATATTCAAAACCTGCTATGGTTCTGCCCGCGGGTGAGGGAACGAATCCTCCCTCGGTTCTCTCCGGATCATTACCCCCTATGGTTGCTCCCCAACCCAATTCGGAACCAAAACGCCAATCCGTTCGAGTGTGGGGCCGGTTACCCGCCCGGAGCTACATCGCTCTCCCATCCCTGGGCGCTGGGGTTTATGTCTGTGGTGTAAATCCATCCCCGAGTCGTACAGCGACAGCTCCAATGCGACGTCGGAAACGTAGATCGATCGGAGCACCTCCTCCAACAGGTCCCGACGGAACACGTGCTTGGATCGAAAAGACTCGTCCGGTGTCTGGCATTCAGACCAAGGGCTTGATAGAGAGGGAAAGGCACGTGTGGGAGGGCTCAAAGGATTATCCCGATTCGGTACGTGGAAAATCTGTATTCTTCACGGGGGATAACCCGTTAGAAGTCTCTCCAGCACGATCTCTCATCAGATGTGGAACGATCGTTCATGAGATTGGTATTCCATATATGGATAAACGACATCAAGCTGCCGAATCAGCGCCTCCGCGAGATACATGTAGGGACATGTGCGTACTTGTGCCACGAATTGCGGAAAAACCGGATAATTACGATCAAATACAACGTATGCGTGAGTTACGACCCGACTTAGCTATCACTGGAACGGCTAATGCTAATCCGCCGGAAGCGAGAGGGATTGATACCAAGCGGTCGGTTGAGCTCACTTCCGCTCAAATACACGGATTCACCAACGCGAGAGGTGTTCTCCGACCGGTAACCCGGTCGTTGCGGCGCAACGATCTGGTGGGAGATCTTGGGTGGGCCGCCAATCCCAATCCGGAGGGCGACCCGCTCACGCTGCGATGACCGTTGCCAACCCATGAAGAATCGGTTCGGTGGTGGGGTGACGCATTCGTGCGTGACGACAAACGATAAGATAGTATCGAACCCCTCGGGGGGGGTTAGTATGATCTCGAAGCGATTTCATTGTGGTGTCCGGACACCAATGGCATGATGGACGACTACTAATCAGTTCGCGCATGCTTACTCGAGCTCTATTTGACGGTGGTACGAGCACGAAAGAGTTCTACAATACCCAAATTCCCTGCCGTCTCTCTCGGAAAGCAATTTAATTACGAAAAAATGGGCTTCACACCTCTACGCGCCACAGGTCCCATTACCATCGTGGATACGTTCCTCGTTCGGTCCACCGATCTTACTCGGATTCTACTGTGGGTTTGCTGCAACATTACCTACGGGCCCTTTCTACGTACCGTCGGTGAGAAGAGCCTCCGTTTCGGGTTGGGAGGTTAGCGGCAGATCGGTAGCGAGCAGTTCGGTTACGGGGCAACCGGTTATCATTCCGTCGGCGTACTCTCCGCATTTCCATGCCGTTTCGGTGAAGCCGCATGCGGTAGCCTTGCCAGCCCTATGTATTTCGTTGTATTGGTACCGCCGAGTGGGCATAGAAGCGCCTCGCACTGAGCCCGCCGTAACTACTATTGGCTGTTGGGCGGTAGCTTCGAAAGATACAGAAGTTTGGGTTCGTCGAAGCACGTTGTTGGATATTATTATCCTTCCGCTACCCCATCATGTTCCTGCACTGAGTCCCGCGCTCGCGAGACTGGTAAGACTCTTCGTCCTTCGCCACAGCAATCAGTTCCTACTCGTGATAAGTAGCCTCCGCGGCTGGTCGGGTGGTTCTATTCCGCTCGAGTACTCGGCTACGCCACTGGTGGTTCCAAAGATTGATCCAGAAGATGGCCCATCCGAGGTGCCGCCCGCCGAAGCGAGTACTACTCATCGAGTTCCCGGCGGAACTATTGTCACAGCCCTCCGCCTATTGCGCCTTGGCCGAGCGTCGTTGCCTGTTCCCTTTCGAGAAACACATAATGAGCCCCAGCGGTCGGACGGGAGCGACCAAGAAGAGTTTTCATGGCTCAATGCATGGCCAGCTAGTGTTTTTGATTACCAAAAAGGTGTCCGGCCTTTTCGATACGTAACAGACGGTTACAGCCTGGTGAGCCCCGTCAAGAAGGAATTATATCAATATCACTTCTGCACGGTCGTGGGTTCCGGGACAAAACAAACGTTGTTATCCCAACCATCCCCACCCGGCTTGTCAATCCCTGACGACAATTCGGACAAGTCTGTGAATCTTTCGTTATTCCCAACGACGCGCAAGGAGCCGCCTCCATGTAGGGAATGGACCGGTGGACGGAAAGAGTCTGATCCGAATAATGACTCGATGAATAGGACGGAGGCCCCGAGAGAAGGATACTCCCAGGTGAGAGCCGTGGATAGTAATAACGGATTCTACGATCACGGGGAGAGCGCTCCCGCGGAAATTCATGATCCTTCTATTAGCAACGGATCACGTGGAAGAATCGTAGGATTTAGATCAACCCGGCTTTCCACCCGCAAGTCCGGCCGGACCGCATCCAACTCTTTTAGTAACTTGCCTGGTGCGTCCGGGAAGGGACGTAATACCGGCCGGGAACACCCATTACTATTCGTTGACGCTACTAGAAGGAATTCCTACTCGTCTCTAGTGACTAGGGTCTTGCGTACCCATGATATGATTTGGCTTTCGTGCGTCATTGAGCACAAGCAAAAGTTTCGTTGGATACTAGACGACTTAGTCAACGATCTTCTCTCTGTTGGCTCATCGGAGGATACCGATGATGCTGTGGAGAATAATGCTGCTCATGATGCTGTGGAGAATAATGCAGCTCATGATGCCGCGGAGAATGATGCAGCTCATGATGCTGCGGATTCTGCTGCGGATTCTGCTGCGGTTTCTGCTGCGGATTCTGCTGCGGTTTCTGCTGCGGATTCTGCTGCGGATTCTGCTGCGGATTCTGCTGCGGATGGAAGCGATGAACATGAGGATGCAGCTGATTCTATTCGTTCCATGAAAGTGAGGAGCGTCGAGTATGACGTCAATAATGAAACAGAAAATCCCAGCAGGGTACTGAAACGGCCTGTACTGCAACCGGACTATCGACGGAATCTGGTAGTAGGATTGATGCGTGCCCGAAGACGTAAAACCTTAGTATGGGAGTCGCTGCAATCCCGGACGCACTCCCCACTCTTCCTGAGAATGATCGGCAACTCCGCCCCGCCCCAATTCGCGCCAGGCGCGAAAGCGATTCTTACGCATCGTTCCGCGGGGGAAGATAAGAAAGCAAAGCCCTTCTTTCGTCACTCCGCAAAAGCGGCAACAGCTAAACGTATTGCGACGGCAAAGAGATGGGATTCCCTGACTGCCCACCTGACCAGAGGCTGTTCACCGATTGCCCAGTTATATTTCAGAAGAAACGTAATATTACCCACACAAACCATATTCAAAAATCTTTGTTATCTCATCATGTTTCAAAAGGGTGAATGGAAGGAAGACTGGAATGAATTGAATAAAGAAGTTTACGTGGGGCGCAGTTATGATGGTAATGCCACTGAGAAGGTACTACCGCACCGATGGTACAAAGACGGTTTACAGATCAAGATCGTGAACCCTTTCTACCTGAAGCGGCGTCATTTCGTGTCTGGGCAATCGGAACCAGATGACGGGACGGGGATCAATTATTCCACCGGAAGGAACGGAATGAGTCAATCTACGAGCAACGAAACGAATTCGTACGGTAACAGCCACAGCTCGGCTGGTGGAGGAATGGGGTTTGGCCATTCGACGGTACTGGGGTGTCTAGCGGAATCACCCCTTGGTGATAGAATGAAACGACCCTCTTTCTGGAAGCCCCTCATGGAACTGGGAAGGGTGTGGGAGAACGTTCCGTGGATCCGAAAAACTCATATCGATAACCTTCCTTCTCGACCCAAGGATCCAAGTCCCGTGGGGAAAGATGGGCTGGATGCTGGCACAGGCAAATCTATAGGCGATCGTGTAGCAGCAACTAGACCAGGCGAATGCGGAGCACACTCCAGGATCGGCGGAATCAGTGATTTATCAATCGAATTGATGCCGCCTGAACGAGATCCACTAGCAGTTTCAGATCAATCTTCTGAATCTAGAGCTCGAATGAGTACCGGGGAATTAGGTTGTTTGGTAGCCCGTGGGAATGATGCAGGAGCCAGTCGGGTTACTGGTGAATTATTTGCCGGGAAAGCGATTGCTCTTTTTGCTCCCACTGGTCAGGATCGAGGGTACGGTACGTCGGGGTCGATCCTCATACACCGAATAGTTGTTCGAGCCTGCGGAAGGTGCTTGCGATTGCTTCGAATAAGCACCTGTTTCGTCAAGATTCCGTTCAGCGGTTTTCATCATGCTGCGCCCATTTGCCGCTCCCTTCTTGTCAGGTTCATACGATTCATGACAAGATCCACGATAAGATATGTGTCAAAGGTTCGTTATGCGATCATGCGTCTCGGCCGAAGCCAATCCCCGGGGACTGCTTGGAATAATTCACTGATGAGAGCTAGAGATCTCCAGGCTGGTCGCCTGGGGGTAGATTCCATCGGGGTTGATTCCAGTCGGGATGTGAGAGTCATCTCTCAAGCATATGTACTTAGTAGGGCATGGCGATTAAGCGCAAATAAGTTGTTTCCGACGGACCACCCTGAATACCGGAGAGGGAATCCCGGCGCTAGAGAGCGGAGTACTGCCCGTTTTGGGGGGGGGCAAGGAATACTTGGTCAGAGACGACTACGGGCCTTCTTGGGGCAATATGAATGGTCGCGGGACCCACGACGATACAATGTCCCATCGGGGATATGGTGTAGGATCTCACCGCGGGGACGGAAGACAAAAGATGAGTACCCGCAAATGAAGGATAAGGATCGTGATATCAACAATTCCCGAGACAAAGAGCAATCTATGACTCTCGATGTCGAAGCAATTTGCCAGAGGATTGATCCCAAAACTGCGGGCGTAGGACGGTCCAGAAAAAGAGATAGGCAGTATGGAAGTAACCCTCCATCCAAGAGTTATCCAGACGTTGTACCTGATTCGTCGAACATTCGGGGATTTGCGAATAAGCCTTGGCGGATGGTTGGAATCACACCGATACCGAACGATCGTACCCAGAAACATCGGAAGCAGCGGATCGTTTCTGGTGGGTGGAATCGCCCCGAGAATAGAATGAATGAGCGACAGAATCTACCTTTCGGTTCCAATATACACTCATGGTTATATATAGATCTCCCCGAGCGGTTTCATATCTTGGAGATGCCTGAATTTGCGGCAACGCGCTACCCAGGTCTGGCGTGCGAACCAAATGTATTATCTCCAGCAAGCGGATATGCTTGTGGTCGCTCGGAGGAGCGTGCTGGGGTCAAAACGGAATTCCGGGAGGATCATCTCGAGGGGCGGTGGGATTTAGGATCCGAACAAGTAACGGTTAGAGCGAGGAAGATGCGAGATGCCACGAATGTTCCGCATGCCGTCTTCATCGGATCTAATATTGAATACCCTCGGGAAGGAAGCGTAGAATCGACCCGCGAGAGTATGTCAAGAGATATGGCTCCACCTCCCTACCACGCTGCCCCTCCGGATAGTACGAATGGAGTGCTAGATGGAAACTGGGGCCACCGTGCCGCGGGGGTGAACAAACGCTTCTTCAAGCACAAGATGTTAAGCGTTTTGCCCAACTCTCTGAATCGGTTGAAAGGATTAGATTTCATTGCCTATGACGAGAAATCAGTACCGCGTACGGGGATTATCGATCAGGACGGAGACAAAACCATTTGCCCCCACTCGTCCCATATTGGCGATGTCCCGCTCCCGAAGCGTCGCGTAGGATCGAGAATACTAGAGTCATTTGACCAGGCGGAGGGCAAATGGAGTCGGGGCACGAGATCTGAGGGCACAGTAGAAGGTCATGAGCGAGACGAGGAACCGCCGGTGCAGAATCGGAATAATGCGGAGGAGAATGATGCTCTAACAATTAATAGTATTCTCCGGCCTGGTCACCGACCAGAGGATCCAAGTCGTACGAATAGACCTCGGTTCTGTACAAACAATGGAAGCCAGTTTGCTGCGGCAAGAGTTCGCATATATCCTTCAACAGGAAGATTTATGACATAAGATTCCATCCAGGAGGTCGGACGAACCGAAGGGCTGGTGCGCGTCCGCCCTCTTGGTGCTAATGTCTGTCAAGAATAATCGATGGTTTCACACCGTTGAAGTGAGTCCTCCCATCATTGACAACTATCGACGGTCATGGGAGGGATGACGATAGGACGAAGTAGTTGGCGCGAAGCGAACATCCATCATTCATTTTGTGCGCAGGCGTCAGGTAAGACGTTAACAGTACGAAGAGACTATTATAATAGTTGCATCTGTCTCATTGTTTCAAACAACAGATCTGTTGACCGACGGGTCGCATTTCAATTGGTTCTGCCCTAGCTGTATCCAATAATGCAATGACAGTCATCATCGTTCTATCTCATCCATTCCATCCCTACGAATCGTTTCTCCCGTTCCCACCCACTCCTGTTTGTTATACGAGCTAGCAGAGTCTGAGACTCTCAATCCGGTCGATGACTGCTGAGTGGCGCAACTAACCCTCTGTGTCCTTCTGCTCCCGTCCCGGAGTGCCAGGCACGGCGCGGGCCAACCCATGCCGGATTCACCAATTTCTACAGCACAGCTTCGCCTGGCATCAACAGATTGGTGACACGCAACTTGAGGTTCAACCCTCTGTCTGGTACCAGCCCACCCGTATTTACGTGACCCTTATCGTCACAACAAATTGATTAACCGAATCCGGGTAACCGGTTACCCGGATTCGTGAATCGTCGGGTGTTTGTTCCTCAGGAAGAAGAGAATGGATTCTTCCCGAGCTGCCCCGGGATTCATCGTCAATACGTTACAATATTCGAGCTTCCATTCACCCTTGAAACTATTGAGGGGAGAATGGCGCACGACCACTGAAAGAGGGAACACCACGGTAGTTAGTACGGGTCCTGTCCTCATCACCCATGCATGGTGTACTTCGACCCATCGCCACTTCGGACGGTGAAAATGCTATCGATCGTGAACCCGTATCGGGTTATTTGCACAGAGGAATGGAGAAGACTGCTGAGAACCGCACGATTGTACAACATCCCCCTCATGTCACGAGACGGGATTATTTGGCCACCACGTTCACGGAAGCAGTCGCCGTCAATGCGCCAGAAAGATTGATATTCAGGCACCTAAGAGAGCTAGTCACACAAGAATCATGATGCCAGAGTTGAGTCGCATAGCTCCCCATTCGTCATGGCTTGGGCCTTTCATGGCTGACATCGGCGCGCAAACTCCCTTTTCCCGCATTCCCAGGGAGAGATAGATGGTGTATGACCCATCCGAAGGAAGCTGCCACGGGTATGCGAATGACGCATAATCATTCCCGCGCCGGGGGAGCAGCTGTGGATTCGCCCGGCTGGCCGGGTAGACAAATAAATGTCTGGACCCCAGCGATTACTCTCCGCCGAGGGTGGATGAGCATGAGAGACCTATTACACGCAATCCCATTTTTTCGAAACGAGTCGAGGGAGTAGGTCTTGCCAGCGGGGAGGAAGCAATTGGGGTTCATCGGGGCCCATGCCGCGAGCTCGACGGGATCCCCGTAGGGCCGATCACCACGAATGTCACGATGAATCGGATCGGCGGGGTGTGCGGCAAAAGGAGGGAGACCCGCTGGCCCGTCATTTGGTACGAATCGGAGAAATGAGAGAGCCCGTGGGAACAACCCAACAAGCCTAAAGATTGACTCCGGGGGGACCTTACGAGAATTCGGAGGCCCGGCGACTTAAAATGAACTCGATGGGGCGGCACTGGAATAACTTCGAGTACCGGTTCATTAGTTAGTAAAAAGCCTTCCCCCACCCCGAGACCGCCCGAACGGGAGCATTATGTAAGAGTGGAGGCTCCCAAAGGAGAATCAGGAATATCTTCAATGGGAGATGATAGTACCTCCCCTTGGAGGTGCAAGATCCGACCACCCGGTTTCATAAACCCGCAAATTCTTCCTCAACCGGTGGAAGGAAATCAGCGGATACCATGACAATCCCGGGTAGTATAGATATTACCACGGGCGAGGTCGATCGTTGAAACGGTGATTGAGACGGAAAGTGACAAACGAGCAACCGATTCACTCCAGGTATTGGGATTTCCGACTGCTGATCTCTCCGGCTTCGCGTGGACCGTCTTTTCAACACCAACCCTAGTACCAGTTGTGGCAATGGGAGCTCCAGTGCACGTTGAGAGGAAGGTATCCGCGGGAATACAACAGCGTATCGGACCCGGATATGCGGGTCCCTTGGGAATTCTTCAGGCCCCGATGGAGTGAAGCCACTTTCTCAAGAAGATATTATTCCATCGAAGGGAGATCCCTGGTCATTCAGCATTGGACCGGCCATGGTTATCGTACCAGTCCCAGTGGGTCATTCAGTTATCCTCCCCTCCGGCCATAGTCTTGGCCGATCTCGGCACAGGTGTTCCTTACCGGATCGCCGCCTAAAGCATAGCTCCTCTTGGACCCCCGATGACAGGGTACGGGTCGAATAAGAAATATTCCTTCTCAGGCGGTCCCCGAGCTGCTGCTCAATCCACCAGTACGTTACGAAATCCCTTCAGCCTTACGTGTGTCACCCATATCCCTGCGTGTGGCTCGCCGAAAGACCGACTCTTTGGGGGAGAGGGTTGGGTTGATCGCCGAAGGCGAGAGGAAGGCGTCGCCCTCCGTATCGGACCTGGGAACTATATGGCCACGTGGGCGGGGTCAAACAGCTAGCTTATTTGCCCGCAGCAGGGTCGAGTCCCACCCTCCACGTGCTGGAGTGAGAGCACGCGAAGCACTCGCCACACAGGGTTCTATCTCAATGAGCAAATCGCTGCTTACCGGGCCCAGCGAGAACAGAAGCAATGGCAATATGAAGTCCCAATACTATCATACGATTCATGCTTCGGATCGGAAGTGGATGGGCAAGAGCACCAATATAATATACTACGCAGGGGATGAGGTATCGCACCGGATCCGCAATCGGATCCGTGGTCACGGGATAGGGACTCGGCATTGGTAGGGATGACTGAGAAGCACTCCCACCCAAAGACGCCCGGAGTACATCCCCACCCGCGAACGAAAACACAAAATGACTGTAGCGGACGAAGCAATCCTTTACAGTTCTCTATCACGAATAATGGCCAGCCACTCTTCACTGGGGGTGTACCCCCGAAACATGGATTCGATACTGGCGGCACGGAGGAATAACGTTAGAGATGGCAATGAAATGACCGATGGATCGATTGATTCGTAGTGAATGAAGATCTGACGGAACCTCCATCAAGAATGCGGAGATAGTCATTTGTATCTATATCACCTTCCGTACCCGAAGTGATAAAGTAGTCGAGAGCCCGATGGAACGCCGTGAAGGATGAGATAGATCCAGAAGCTCCCACCGTTGCAGACAGAACCTCATGGGATTTGTTTTGTAGGGACGCGAATCAATTTTTGCGGTTCATTCGTTATCGGTAGCCCGTGAGCAGCCGTCCGTATGAGGCTGACAGTAGCCCCCGGTCCTGGTCCTGCCTGGAACAGGGGTGTTCACGAATAACAAATACACCGTTAGCACCGACCATGATTATCCAGCAGTTTGAGCACAGTCGATACAGTTGATTGAGGCGCAGCCTAAATACGGTTTTTGGGGACGGAACCCGCGGCGCCAGCCCATAGGTCTCGTGGCCTTCCCCATACCCCCTTCGGCGGAACGTGAGAGATTGCCTTCTGATCCACCAGAGGCGGAGGAATCGGCCGCGGGTCATCAAACCGAGTATCCAGGTACCAAATCCGGTTCATCCTATGTCGCTCCCCATCCAAACCCATTAGCCTCTTCGTCGTTCGCTACGGTTTTTCATCCAGGCGGAACGATCCCGCCACACCCAGCTCTTGGCTTCGGTAACCCCAGCTCCGGTATGACTGACGGAGCTGCCGAGGTTCTCGGCGCAGCAGTGGGAATTACCGTTGCATTAGCCAAAGCTCATTCACCCTCGTCCGTTACCATCAGAGGTGGACCTCACCCAGGGTCCGTGAGGATGGATCAACCGCCGGATCTCGGCCGGAAATCTCCATTGCCCATCGCTCCGGGTAATCCATCGTCAACAGCCCCTCCTCTCCAACCTCCAAATCTCAGTTAGGCGTCAGTCACAATATTTCAACGTGAACGGGGTCATCTCACGAATGTGTGGTCTGTGTGGTTCGAGGATGCGTAGATCTCTTTGATCGATTCATCGAAGCTGTATGTAACAGAAGAAATGAACCAACCGACTCAATGATTATTTGTTCAAGGATACCCACCGTACGCTGCCCATGGTGAATGGACTCCGGAGTCACAGTCTACGGGCGATCCGAGCTGCGAGATACGCGGGTCGTGGTTTCACGGTTACCCCCGACCACATGGATCGTCTGCCTATTACCATCCAATATCCCTACGAGAAATCGATTCCGTCGGAGCGATTCCGTGGACGTATTCACTTCGAATTTGATATCGAAACGTATCGCTCGTGAAGCACGTGTTCGTCCAACTCATCTACCCGTCGTTGACCGGGGATTGGGGGAGGGCATGAGGAAGCGATCGAGGAGTCACATCACAGTATCGATCCTGGAGCCCGCACATTTCGTGGGAACCGCGCCGAGTACCGTCCCACGAATCGTTCGTCGATGACCGGAGAATACGAACCCTCAACCCATGATCGTCATGAATTGAATCATGATCAAATTGCTTCGGGACGTTTGCCCGCATCAGTAGGCTGGGATCACGCGATTCAAGCCATTTCGAGTTTCGATTATTCTATTCGCCGGGCCGTTGGGCTCCTGGATTCGGGTGGGAGGTAACGCCATAAACCTATTCTAATTCATAATCATCGCTCGGACATTATTCATTACCCGCGGGCCCCGAGCTCCATCTGAGGGGGCATAATGGCCAACAAAGAGGGGGAAGAAAAGAGGGAGAGAGAAGATATTGCTAATGCTGTTCCGGGTCGAATGGGGAAAGGACCTCTCACTGCGAGCATATATACATAACGAATTCACCCGAATCTGTGCATGACGCTGCTCTGCCCGTATCTCCGGCGTCGGGTCCCCACCCAGTCTGGGAGTGGCATCCCCCGCGAACATAGTTCATCCTGCTCTCCCGCCGGGGTCGGTTTCTGCTTGTACATCCCTTCCACACCCTTCCCTGAATGCGGATTTCGCGGCTGCTGCGCAAATACCAATCCATGCTGTCAATGTTCCAATCCTATTCGCCGCTACGGTTAGTCAGCCCCAATTTCCCCGTCCCCAGGACCTTAGTAGGAGACGGAATGACCTCAGCACCTTGCACAAGTGCTTCCCCTCCACCGATCGATGTGATTCCGGATACATCCCGGTACGGAATGTGCCCCATCGTAGTCTTGATGAGGGACGGTGGTTCGCCAGCGTTCGACGTATCGGATATGATTCACCAACTGAGTCCTTGCTCCCATCCGAACCCCCATTGTTCTTTTAGTCGCCCCAGTGGGAGCCGCCATTACCGTGGCTCGAAGGGATGAGGTTGGACAAGAAGCTGCGTTATGGGCAGATGATTATTCGTCTGCTCAGCGAAGAAAAGGAGTACCGTAGAACCAGCCAGACAATTCGCGTGTCGCATTTGAAGTGTAAGCACTTTCATTTCCCAAAGGAGTTCATGAATCACGCTCGAGCGTGCACCCATCCCAGGCGCTTTTCCATCCCGCACAGGTACCTACGGATCGATGACGAGTCGGAACATGGCCAGAGCACCTATGCGTCCTGAGCCAATACCGAACGCGGTCAATGTGAATCTTGCCACATTTGGTCATTGTGCGGGCGCTCGACAGATGGAGGGAGGGAGAGGTTCCTAATACCCATTACAGCTATCGCCCCCGCGGAAGCAGCTACCGGCTCAGCCATCGTTCCAGCTACGTATCGCAGTGCTAGACCAATCCGTACCGATCAATCCAACTTGTTGAAGCGGCGATGAATCAATCTATTCCTCCACTTCTCGTGCATTAGCCCGCTGCCCTCTGCGATACGCGGATCTGAGCCCCTTTCTTCCGACTGACTCGTACTGTCGGAAGCGAAATCATGGTTTTTATGACGGGCCCTTCGCTAGTGACTGGAATCGCTAGGCATCCATATTCATGAAACGAATGTGATGAAGTAAGTCAATACGAATCTTTCTCCGCAAGTCAAGGGGAGTGGAGTCTGCGAGCCCAGTTATATATAATAGTATAAGTACCGGGCAATTGATCGACGAGGCAAACTTGCCTGTAGTGCATTCGCGGTAGCGCCATTGGCAATAGGATCCCAGTGAATCCAGGGCCGACGACTTCACCAAAAACTCTTGGTCGGAGAATCCAATGGCACATCCAGCAAAGATTCATGGTACATGTACCGGTCGTACCCAATGCGTAAGAGCTCGTCCCACAGACGCGTCGGAAATGGTACCTCGGGATGGATGTAAGGCCAATCAAATAGCCTCTGCTCCCAGGACGGAGGACCGCGCGGGGTGTAAAAGGCGTGAATCTGCTCGTCCGACGGATCCTTCGAGTGCACGCGTCTACCCGGGATCCGAAACAACTCGAAGTACGGGCTCAGCTCACCGATCAGGAATCAACATAATGGATTGTGGGGTCATGATGAAAGGGCCTATTCCTTCCTCCAACGAGAATTTAGACTTATTCGAGGGAACGAACCCCAACCTCCCTCGATCCCTGCACTGCAAGAAGTCCCTTCTATCCCCATGACGAGCAACTACCCCTGGCTCACCACAATAATCGTTCTCCCGCCCGTGCCTGCTGGTTCGCTAATCCCACCATCATTACCCTCTCCCCACGGAGGGAACAAGATTGTTCGCCGGTACACTCCGGGAATTTGCTCGCCGGAGCCCCCGATAACCCACACACTTTGCTATCACTTCGAGTCCAACAGCCCATTCGTCCGATTGAGAGAGGATTATGACCGGATCAACCTTCCCTCCGATTTCCATCGGAGACTGGGGATTGACTTCCAATGGGGCTTATTCCACCGACAGGACTTGTTACTGCGTCAGCCACTCTAGCAGCTCGGCGGAGTCCGCGATCACCCCACCCTTTGATGCTAGCGATGCACAGTGGGTAGGATTATTTGCTCCTCAAGACACTCCACCTCCCTTTCTTGTGCGGGAGCCGGAATGAATTCCTGCTCATTCGCCGCTGCGTTCGTGGGGGAAGAGACGTCCATACGCAGCTACGAATAAATTTATTCCGTACACAGCGGGTGGTCCTATCTCTCTATCAGCTGGGGCTATCACCATGGGTCCCTACGTGCCGGGCGAACCAGCATTGGATTTCCGGGTTCTGGCCGATCCCATCCCGCGGCACCAGAAATGGTCTCATACCTAAGCTTTCCAATGGCTCATGCCGTAAAACCACCAATCCTTCCCTTGCACGCCCGGTCGCCGGATACTCACGGGGAAGCGCATTATAGTACATGCTTCTAGCCGGCGCACCGTCGAAGATGGGAGGGCACGGGCCAATCAGGATTAATATGGAATCATCGCCTCGCGCTCACTCCATACCAGCTCCTGGATTAGCGGTGGTAGGAGCAACTCAGATTGTTCGTGCGGCTTTGATACCCCAGAATCAACGTAGTGTGAAGAGAAGAATCGCTCACCCATCGGTATCTCATATGGGTCTCGTACCCATCGGAATAGGTCCCATAACTGAGATAGGCCCCTTCGGGGCGGGGCCATTTTACAAATGATTTCTCATGGATCGACCGGTGCCGCACCCTTCCTCACCGGGGGAACGAGTTGCGATAGAATGCAAACCCCTTTTCTCGGCCGGATGGGATAGCTATTCTCATGCCCAGAATCTTCATCATGCCCAGTAGCCTTCCAATTCCTTCCGCACCACCGGGCATGAGTGGTTCCGCAGCGGAATCAATGGTTTCTCCTGGGGTAGCCGGTGGTAGAAATTATGACTCAACAAAAAGAATCGTTATTGCGACGGGAGCGATTGGAGTGATATTGACCCCCATACACCCGCTATCCATGCCACGTCAAATGCCCTATGGGCACAACAGCGGGGTATCCACGGCCGCAATAATGGTCCCTCGCGCCATGGATTCTGGACCACGAGAGATTTCCATCCCGATTCGTTCACTGTTGCCAGTAATAGGCATTGGCCTTTATCCAAACTCGGTCCTGTCTCTGATACGCGGTTTCGATTGACCCGGTCCTGGAATCCCAGGAGCAAACGGCAATTGGTCCGATTAATAAATCCATCCTTCCATCCCAAATGGGTGGATCACTGAAAAACCCAGGGCACTGCCGTCTTTCTTTTCTCACGCCGATTCCCATGACCCAACAATCCATTGCCCAGAACCGCCCTTGGATCTGTCGAACAACTATATTCGATCGGATAAAGAAATAGTGACGGGATTGTAGTACTCAACTCACGAGTTCATCGGATCAACCATCCGTGGCTGTGCGAACCCCTTCCCGATAGATTAACCCCGGAATGACGGATCCAAGTGGTAGGGGACCCAGGAGGAGCTACGATTGCTGGTTCTCCACCCCGCCAACCTCCAGTCATTCTAGTGTGCGAATGAATCGCGTATGTGAGCCAGGTGATAGGGGCCCAAGTCTCTTTGGGATCCCGATTCCGGTGATATCCCCATGCCTCATTAGCCCGTACTGCCCCGGAAGGGATACCGGAAGTCGAGAAAGGGAAGCCCGGACTAACGATTCGATGACTCCAATGATCCGATCGCTGGGGCAATTGTCTCTCGCGGTAATCCATGGGTAACGAGAGAAGGATGTTGAGCGAACCTTTACGCCCGTCACTTCCGAAGGACCGGACGGGAGTATTTGGGTTGCAAGTCGGAATATCTATATGCTGCTCATCCGAATCAGCAGTGACTAGGGAAGCCGTTGCTGGCAAAGACCCACGCGAGGGAGCCGCGTGGCTAGGCGTCATCGTACTCGCATGCATCATCGACCGATGGGGCTGCGGAGCAGGCACTGAAACAGTCGATGGCTGCGTATCTCCGGCGCTTGGAGCGGCAGGACCGTAAGTCAACATTGCACCAGGTGCGGTAATTGCACCGGACCAGTGATGGCTATGAATAGGAACTGCATGAACTAAGCGGGGACTCCGTGGAGGAAGCGTGGATGGCTCATACGGATCACTTGATGGTGAATGCCCAGGGTAAAGCCGGCGGTGTGGTAGGGGTCCTGTTGCGCAAGCGAGAGCTATCACCACGCTCCTCCGGCCCACAAAGCAGCCCGTACCCCCATTCCTCTCCAGGATCAACTCTCCCCGAGAGGAAACGGTTGCGAAAGAAGGTGGTGGAGGTATGTGAGCTGACATTCGTTCCGCCGGGATTCCAGGTGTCGTCACGGCCGGAACCTCCTGCATCATTTCTCTATCCCGGCCCTCAAACTCTATTCAATGGAATTATAATTGGTATGCGCTAGGCGACTGACCCACCCGCGGGAGTGAAGTGACGAATAAGAGAACCAACAATGTGCATCAACAATTTATGCCTCTTCTCCCTCTCGTCGGGCAGCTGCCGTCGCTTGGATTTGGGATCGAGGTGCCTTCAGCACTGCCTCCGAGGAGCCCATCAATTTGGCTACGGCCCTTTCACATGGGCGTGATAGCGTACTTTATGCCGAATTGCCAAATGACGTTGTGGCGAGATAAAGCAAGGAGCACACGAGAATTCCGAGGGAGGATCGATCTGGCCCGTCGCCCACGAGAGCACAATATAATGACATATCTTGAGTACTTCGAAGCGGGGGGAGCATATCGCAGCTAGGTCGCTGCTTGTCCGCCTTGCCCGGTGACGAAGATACTCGCGACGGGTCTACAAGAAGTGATTGATGACACCATCATAACCCCCGAACCGTAATCTGTAGTTACCACCTACCATCCATATTACCACCGACTCGCGGCACACTCCTGAGATGGGAATCATCAAAAGCGGCTCCGCTATAGCGCCCCTCGGCCATGTATGCCCTACTCGACTTATTTCGTTTATGACTATTGACGGGAGCCCAATCCCGCCTTTCGCATACATAATAAGAATAAGAGAAGACAAAGCTGCAACGGTAGTGACCGCCCAGGATAGATCGAATAGATCGGGTAGGTGGCTGCCAAAGAAAGCTTTTTCATGCACAGCGGGCCTCACCGCCGCTCAAACGATTCACCTATGCCTCTCTCTTCGAGATCAACCCTCTTCTGTGTATGTACCAAGCGTGTTTGTTGTCTCAGACCGTCGTATCGTCTCAGTAACCCGGATAAGTATGCTTCCAGTGGTGACCTCGGGCAAAGCAAAATGGCATTACAGACATAGAAGAGTAGTCACTGACTTGTTGAGGCTCCCTTCGCTAACCTTTCTTTCGTCCCATTCTGGGTGGTCCTATGGATCGAGCGAGCCCATTCCTGTCGGTGTCTTCACTCGTCATGACGTTTCTATGCGGAGCAGTGGTCCCGAGACTCCGCAAGGATGCAAGATTCTTATTGCCTTATCCGCTCTCATCTCAGAGGCCCCAAACCCTAGTAGTGGATTCATGACAAATCATTAATACTCGAGAGGTTAATACTTTGTTAGGTACTTCATAACCTCACCACATTCGATCCGAATAATGACGCGGATAACGGATATCATGAGACCCGGTTCCACTCTAAGTTGTTAAGTTGATCAATGGGCGGCACGGCAGCTCAATCGCTGGTATCATACATATCATCCATGACAGAATCTGGTTGACGACGAAGAATGATGGCCACAGTGGCTACAAACCGAGCGCTGCTGTTGTCATGGAACAGGCATTGCCAATTATTCCATCTGTCGAGCTCCGTCTTCACTGAAGCTCCGTTGAACAAAAAGATCTGCCTATTTATCGATTCGGGAATGAATGTACGCTACCGGGGTGGGTACTCCTCCTCATCCACGCTTTTCAATCGCCCGCCACAGAGCAGACGAAATCGATTCCGGCGATTGGGTCCCACATGGTTGCCCCGCAGTCCCGAACGGGATACAATTCTATCATTCCTCCACTCATAAGTGTATTGCTAGGTGCCGCCAGAAGTGAAAGAGTTCCATCACCCACCGAAAGAGGGAACACTTCACGAAACTGATATACCAATACGCCCGGACGGCGCCCCCATCCCCGCTCGTACCCTCCATTCCGACGGGACTGGGATTACTGATCTCCCCCGCAGCGACCAAGAATCTTCGTCGCTTGTATGCTAGTCTAAGCACCTCCACGTCAAGCATAGCTATGTCCATTTCTCCCCGTACCTCCTGGCGACAAATCGGCGGTGATCCGATCTATCGATACCCACGGTCTTGGATCTACAACGAAAGCGTTGCTTCGGAGACGGGCTGCTATTCAATCGATCCACCCGCTCCTACCACGCCGGTACTCATCACTACAGCTGGGGTAACGGTACGGTTATGATTCACAGCGGCGGTCACATGCCTCATGACCAAGGATACCTCAGGTCCTTCGCTTACCCCAGTCCCCCCAACGCTTGCTAGGATTGGTTCTGAGCCCTAATCCGATGCAAATTCACGTCCTTCGGGAACCAGTAGGAATGTGCCCCTACCCATCAATAGGTCCCCGGTTTACTCGAAGAGCTAGGGCGGCCCACGCTTGTCAAAAAGCTTCTATAACCAATCGTGTGGGGGATTTTGGATCATCATTGGGAGTACCGGGTTTGTCTTGGGCAACAGGCAGTTTCGAATTTGAGGATTTATCCGTACGACTCAATGAGTTACCGATCGCGGAGTCAGTTTATTCCCCGCTACCCCCTGCACTCCATCACCTCCGCGGCTAAACCCGCGCAATCTCCGCCCCATGCACGGCCACCTGATGCCATGGAAGGACCTACCCCTATTCCAGCCCTCACTCATGCCGCGACTACGGCAGCGGCGGGAATTTATCCGGTGGCTCGAATGTTTCCGCCCTCCGAGGCTCCACCTTCCATGATGAGCTCGATATCCCGGGTGGGCGGTGCGACAGCTTTCCCGGGAGCCACTACAGCTCCCGCTCAGCGGGATCTGAAAAGAGTGTTAGCTCATTCTACCACGTCCCAACCAGGTTACATGGTGTTAGCTCCTGGTGTGGGATCCTATCGAGCTGCCATGTCCCATCTCACAACGCATGCTCATCCCAAGGCTCCATCACCTCCGGGGTCTGGACCGGTCATCCATTCCGTGGAACCCGTTGCTGGGTATTGTCCCGAGAGGAGTCAAGATACGACGGCTCTTACGGGTGGTCTAAGGAAATGTATGCCGATCACTGGAACCGCTTTCCTTCTGGGCACACCCTCTCCTCGTGGTATCCTCCCGTTTTCGGTCCAAAGATGAGATCCTTTATGATGGTTGGTTATCCCGTATTAGGACGGCTGGCTCGGTGTACAGCAGGACCGGACCTCATATGCTTCGCACGTATCTCCCCACCTTCGAGGGTTATTATCATCATCGCGCAAACGTATCTGGCCCAACGCAACCCGCGTCTTCTGTGCGGGAGGATACACGACGAGACAGAGCCGGGCAGGCTTCGCGGGGTGGTCAACCGCTGGAGGTTTTACGGCGGCCGAATCATTAGTCCGTTGCTTTGGGAGCGCCAGAAGCGGTTCTTCCAGGGAGGGGAGTCACACCACTCATCCCTCCGCGGGGGAGCATTATAGGCCTCTACTATGCCCCAAGGAATCGGATGACGCGATGTTATTTCCCTCGGTCGTACCAATGATACCTACCTCCCCGGTCGGGTTCATAGGAGTTCCGGGGTCTCCCATCGGATGGGGAACAGGTTTCATTGATCCATCACCTTGCTGGTTAGACCTGTTGCTGAATGACTCTCGCGGGATTATCCAGCAAGCAGGATTATTGGTCAGAGTTGCTCCCCAACGCGACTACCTCGGTTGCTATAGCACCATCGGGAATATCAGTTGCTTCTATTTTCCATGGACCCATTCCCCACCCGCGAATTGATCCGGAGGAATTGGTTGGAAGGAATCCCAGGTTATTTCCCAAGTTCTCCATATGATCGGTCGTATTCTCCTCGAGGTTACGTAGAGTAGATAGGTATCACAGTCCTGTCCCTGTCGAAGGCGCACGAGTATTAGCTAAAGTAGCCCCTACTCTTGACAACTAACTGGGTCACCGATGGAATCGTCAATGGTGCCGGCATCTCAGGCATGTCCGGGGGCGAGGCACCGAGGTACGCGGGAGGAGGGAGAATATCTCATCATTCATCAGGACCGGTACTTGGTACGCCCATACCACCCCCAATAGTTACGGCGGGATACGAACACAACGGGATGTTCAATCCAATTTGAGGTGCAATTCCGCTCTCTGAGAGCATACGATTCGCTTTTCGAACGAAAGCGTTTCGTCGCACAAGGAAACAAATGAGTCGGTTTGATCAGCATACTATACCCCCAAGGTGTGACAGACAACGCCTCCCCGCCCTCGAAAACGAAGAAATAGAAATAGTTTAAAGGTGCGGACTAACTACCCTGACCGTCCTGCAAGAATCAGCAGTACCGAAGAGGGCAGATTTGGCTTGTTTGTCGAAGAACTAGTGACGTGATTACGGCTAACGGAGGAGCAACAAACGTGCGTGTTCTACTGGATGTCTTCTCGCCTGTCGAGTGGCCTCTCCCCTCTGAGGGCGGCCCGCCGGATCCGCCGTATCTATCTGTCCACCACCCCTCAAGAAAGATGGTTCGACGGCATCCTACATGCGCGTAGCATCTATTAGTTTAGTATAGTAGTCGGTCGATATTCCGCCCGCAATAATCACGTCCGTCTCCTACTCATCGCCGTTTGCTTGCCTCTCACGAGAGATAGGCCGCCGGAAGAACATCCCATCCCCCCGGAATCACTGCGGTGGAAGGTACTCCCTCCTCGCTCGTACAACTACTGCTCCGGTGGTCATCAATAATTCACCCGTGCTGCTTCTTCGACGGACGCGTAAGTAATGTGTTGGACGAACGAGGAAGGAGCGTAAGGTAAGATGGGTATCGCGACACAATACCCAATCAATGATCGCAGCGATGATGAATTACTCGGGGGAAGGAAGTAGATAGAGTATATATGATTCATGAGAATATCTCGCGCCGAGCAAGCACGTGTGTATATCCGATTTGTTAGGCTCGACGAGGATGATATTCTACGACTAGCGATTCGTTTGTATTCGGATCAATCCATTTACGATCCACCGGTCGAAGGTCTGCTAATCCCGCATGTGGGTAGAGAGTTGAATGATCTTGCTCCCCAATTCGATTGGAGTTGTTGCCCACGCGGCACCCCGATTGCCTAGCAGCAATAGCATCCGCTGGTTTGCGACGGTAGCTCGGTACACTTATCGCACGATCATTGGCCGGAGCACGCTCGTGAGTAACTGACTGTCTCGCCCCAGGAGTGGTAGAAGCCGCACCTAATCGAGGAATGATATTGTCCGAACGCGTTTCGGGTGATTGTAATGATACTTGGCCCGTCGAGCCCTTTGCCCTCTTGGCGATACGAACGTATCGAAGTGATTGCTGTTCGGTCGGTCCATGATGGAGACGCGACCGCTGCTTCTCCTCCGAACGAATACGATACTGAGGGGCTTTCGTAGTGGGAGTGGATTGGTTCGCATAACCAGGCTTTCTACCACTGGCGGGCCTCTTACGGGTTGGTCCAGGTGACCTTCCTGGTCGACGTACTATTTTGGCGCGAGGTCCTCTGTGACGGGACGTAGAAACTCCTTCGTTTCGAACTATGTATGCGGGATTCCGTAAGGGCTAGCACCATCCTCATGCTGCGAAACAAATGTCTGATGAGCCGGTTGGTGGACATTTCTACCGGAGTCCGTGAATAATGGGATGAGATGCGTCTACAATACAAATAGTTGTTTTTGTGTTGTTCTTACCAGTCATGGCAGTCCTTCTTGCAATTTTATCACATTATTCCCCAACAATCATTTCCAAACTAGAATGACGAATCAATTATATCCGTAACCCACCGGAGCCATGGGGGTTTGGTTTGCAATAGCTACCTACCTCTACGGGGGATAGGACCGTTATGAGTCGAACTTATGACCGCTCCGCTGCCTCGCGGTTTGGTGTTCGTGTTGATCAACCAACCAACCAACAAATCGTTGTTCGTGCGGTACATGATTCATCCCCGAATCACCTTGCTCTACACATGTGCTTGCTTCTCCTCTTGCCCCGGACAAGATTCCTCGCCATCCGCGTCAATCAATGTCGGTTGCTGCGAGTTACCTACCGTGATTCACGGGACCGAGCCCTCGCGATTGCGTTCCGCAAAGAAAAAAGTAGTGGGAAACCCCGTATGGGGAGCGCTCAAGCACCATCCTATCAATGTAATGTTTTGAAACAAATCTCGTTAGTTACTCTCTATCGCGAGGGAAGGAAGGAAGGAATCCGCTCTCTCCCTATGATCCCTCCCCGCTTCATACCTTCCTTTCTTGGAGGCGAACGACGGGGATTGCTACCGTCACCTTCTTGCCGTACAATAAGAGGGGTAAGCTGGATGTGCACGAAGTAGTTGTCAACCGGGGTTCGTTCCATCGAACCTTGGGTGGGGGGAGCCTTGTGCTTGTGAATGTACTTACTCGTCCGGTCATGCGTGGAATAAATATGGGAGAGGCTCTCTTAGGTTCGAGCGGAAGAAAAGAACAACTACTACTCCTTCGGAGCCTAACCGGATCGGGAATCACTTACTGAGCTCAATGAGATCAGATCGACTCTCCGGGAGCATGGTTGGTTCCTCAGTGGCTCAGTGGTAGAGCGGTCGGCTGTTAACCGATCGGTCGTAGGTTCGAATCCTACCTGAGGAGATCCGAGATCATTTGCGGGAGCTCATGATCCGGGCTGGAGCAAGTGAAACGTCTGGCGGGCGCCAGTTGTCATCCGCCACCTAGAATAAGACTACTTACTCCGCGGGGGCGGAACGAGAGCAACGGGATTTAGCTCCCCCCGGTCAGTTGGGAATCATTCGGACATGGATTGCAAGTTGGTTCCATTGTCGCGCGAGACTGCTGGAGGCCTTAACCGGCAGCGTCAAGGCGGAGACGATCATTCGATTTGGGGCGTGATGATATTGATTCCGATGTATGGTATGCATCAACCAACTATAGTCGCTTGACGCATAACGCCCTCATCCTCCCCGGATTTTCGTGTTCACCCCGCCACATAGTCGGAGGGAAGGAAGGGTTATGAGGATTCGTCCACCTCCAAGGTGGAGGGAGGATCAAATAAGAATGCCACATCCCGGAACCGGAATAAATATGGGATTGATTGGCCGCCATACCCATATATGGTGACGATCGACTGACGGCGCATGTAGCTCGCACGCAATGTTGTGAGTTCTCGCGCTGTACCACGAATCTTGTTGCATACTGTCGTCCTAGGGGAGTCAGTCCCTCACATCATGACGTTGTACTTGATCATACGCCAAATAACAAATATCCTACTACCCCACCTCAATGAATAATGTTCTTCCGTGTACACTGTGTATTTGATTCCGAGGAAGTCGAGGTGGTCACGCCCATCTGATCCGGCTATTTGCCCTAGCCCCTTCCTGTCCCTGGTGGGCATTCACCTTCCTGCAGCACCAGCTGACGACTGTCTTCACCATTCGGGGCTGATTGTCGCCGCTCAGCCATAAAGAAGGCTGGGATCGTTCGTTGATTTGATAACGAGCATTCATCCCTCGCGTTCCGAATTCGTGATGGCCATTATTCCTCCCCCGAAACGATCAGTTTAGGCACGACTGTGCGGGTGATGAGCGGGGCTCGCGGCCAAATCGCGCTACAATTGTTGGAGTCTTTAGTGAGTCTCACCTTTGATGAGTCGAATATCGCTTGGTGGTTCGAAACGGGAAGACAGGGAATCGGGAAATAAATGTCGGATAGATATTATTCCCATTGTATTGTTATGACCATTCTCCTTCCTCTCCAACAATATCCATTTCTGATGCACACGAACCCTATCTATTCATCGTACTCCCTATCGGGATCCGTATTGATCTTTGTTGCCGCTCGATTGTGGAATCAATCCACGAACAGTCAGTATTATGAGATGAGGTCATCCTGGCTACGTACGAATGGTTTCGTGAAACGTGGGGCATCCTTTCCCTCCCGTTTCCTGACAAGGGTTTATTGATTCATGGAATGTGAAGAACATTTCGCATGGATATTACTACTAGTCTAAGTAAGCAGTGAGTGGTCGACCACTACTTACAGAAGATTGACGACTCGTGTATGGTCATATGAGCATAAGCAATCTAGCGGATTATTCTATTGATGATACCGTATGCACAAGGAACTGATGCCTATTCCCGCTACATGTCTGACGTGGCGCGACCCGTAGAAGATGAATGGGTAGGATGAACGTGTTTGTTGTGTATCGGAGTGACCTTAAAGCAAGGAACGGCGCATGAAGGATAGATTGGGATTATTGGTATACGCCCGACGGGAAGATGATACCAAACCTGACGACGTACTTTGTCAGCGGCTTGTAACCTGTAGTAAGGTGGCAGGCATGGCTTTTTTTGCTTTGCACGCGCTCCCACGATCATCCATCGTTGCTGGCGCGATCAACCAAGAGAGCTAGGTGGTAGCTCGATGGGTTCACCCTTGCGTCGGATTCGAACCCCCCGTGGTTCGTACTATGCCACGTGCTCTGATCCCCTGAGCTACAGGCCATTCTCATGAACCGAGATGGGTGATGAACAACGATCCGGTCGCCTCATACGTGCTGCTTGCTCTTCCGGGTTGCGAGGGATCCATGTCGATATCAATCAGATATGTCTTGAAACACGAGACTGCAGGGTACCTCAGAGTGGCCGTATCATCGCAGGGGAGGAAGGAATTCGTTGAAGGCTGAGGGCTACTACCTACGGTGGGAATGGGCGTGGGCGTGGGCTGCTAAGAAGCTTCTCCACATCCTGGCGCCGAGCTATTTTCCCGCTGGGCTCCCCCAGCAGTATCGTCACCGCAGTGGAGTTTCACCACCGAGTTCGGGATGGATTGGTGTGGTTCCTCCACGACGAGGCACCAGAATATCAACC